GTGACAAATTAAAAATAAAACTTGAACTGAATTCTATTGAAGCTATTAAACGTGGAGTTCAGGCTGGGTTAGGAGTTTCATTTGTATCTATTCTTATGGTTAAAGATGAATTATATTCAAAACGTTTGAATTCAGTAATGGTTAATGATAGGAATATTAGTAAACGTTTAACATTGCTTGTTAACTTAAAAATCAATGAGTCCCAATTATCTGGAAAATTTTATAAATATTGTTTTGCTATATTAAAAACGCGTCTATATATTAAATTTCTTAATTTAGATTATTAGTTAGGTAGTTTTTGAACACCTAAATTTTTTAGATGTTCAAAAACTACTTAACTAATAATCTAAATTAAGAAGTATTAAATAAGCAAAACTAACGCCTCCAAACGAACCAATAAAAAATCCAGAAGTGAATTGGTTCCAATTTTTACCATTCAGTAAATCATTTTTATTCATCACTTCAGAGTCTTGGAAAGTTACTTTTCCATACATAGCTAAGCAAACAGTTAATATTGTTACTAAACCTACAGAAGATAGAAACCCAATTAGAAGTGAAATTTCAGATGCTCGTAATGGTCCTAATTTTTCAAAAGGTCCTAGTAATAAATAACCATGTGCCATACCAATTTCTAATCCTCGTAAAAGAGGAGATAGTCCTTTTCTATAAGCTGGTAAACTACCTAAATAAGCTTTTGTTGCTGCTGATGAAGTGACTGGTGTTGATAAGTGCCCAACCGAAGGATCATCGTTGTAAGGTTTAATAAAACTTGTCATAAGTATTTTGTAAAACTTTATTATATAAAAATATTTATATCTTTTTAAAAGAGAATAATTTAGGATTCCAGTAAATGAGAAATTTTATTTTTTGAACTAGTTGAGCCAATTAAATTAGTGTATTTTTTGGTTTTAGATATATAATAGTATATTATATCATTTTTTATAATTTTTAGCCAAGGAAAAAAAATGAGTGTTCTTATCGATTATGTTTTATTGTTAGGTATCGCCTTCGTACTTGCATCTGGTTTGTTTTTAGGCCTTAAAGGAATTAAGTTAATTTAGTTTTTTTTAGTCTTGTTAATATTTAAATTAAATTTAGAATTTTAGTCTAAACATTTATAAATTCTATACTGTTAAGAAAAGAAAGAAAGAATTATGAGTACTGAGAAAATTAATAACTTATTAAAACGTGATATTGTAGTTGGTTCTAGACGTTTTAGCAATTATTTTTGGACATTTATTTTATTTTTTGGGGGATTAGGGTTTTTACTTACAGGTATTTCAAGTTATTTTCAAAAGAATTTATTATTTTTTATTAACTCAACAGAATTATCATTTTTACCTCAAGGGCTGGTTATGACATTCTATGGAGTTGTTGCGATAAGTTTAAGTATATATATTGGACTTACAGTTTTTTGGGATGTTGGTAGTGGGTATAATGAATTTGATAAACAAAATGAATTGATTAGAATAGTAAGACGTGGATTCCCAGGAAAAAATCGTCAAATATTATTAGTGTATGCCTTCAAAAATATTAAAAGTATTAAATTAAATATCCAAGATGGTATCAATCCCAAGCGTGTTATTTATTTGTGTACAAAGGATCAAAGAGAAATTCCACTAACACCTGTGGAACAACCAAGATCTTTAGAGATTTTGGAAAATGAAGCCTCTGAATTAGCAAGATTTTTAAATATTAATCTAGAAGGACTTTAATTTATTAAAATTAGTATAGATAATATTTATTTTTAAACTACTTATTTATTTATTTATCTTTTAGTTAGAATAAAACTAATAAACATAAATAAATTATATTATAGTAGGTTATAAGTGCGAGCATAGTTTAGTGGTAAAACCATAGCCTTCCAAGCTATTGATGCGAGTTCGATTCTCGCTGCTCGCTAACAAGAAAAATTTTCACTTAAAAACTTTTAAACCCAATTATATTTTACGAGAAAAATAATATTTTAATAGGAATGAGAAATAACTTTGTTATACTTATAAACAAGAAAGGTATAATATATTTTTATAAAATGGAGAAAGTTTTAAAATGTCTGGTGGTTCAACAGGGGAACGTCCTTTTTCTGATATCATAACAAGTGTACGCTATTGGATTATTCATAGTATCACAATTCCTTCTTTATTTATTTCTGGTTGGTTATTTATAAGTACTGGTTTAGCCTATGATGTTTTTGGAACTCCTAGACCTAATGAATACTTTACACAGGACAGACAACAAGTTCCGTTAGTAAATGATAGATTTAGTGCTAAGCAAGAATTAGAAGACTTAACAAGAGGATTATAAAAAAATATATAAAATTTAGGAGAAATACGTGACTAGAAATACAAATCAACCTGTAGCTTACCCTATTTTTACTTTTCGTTGGCTTGCTATACATGGTTTAGCTGTTCCAACGATATTCTTTATAGGTGCAATTACATCAATGCAATTTATCCAACGATAGGAGTTTATTCAATGACAGGTCCAAATCCTAATAAGCAAGAAGTTGAAATAAGTCGTACATCTTTATACTGGGGTTTATTATTATTTTTCATATTAGCAGTACTTTTCTCTAGTTATTTCTTTAACTAAGGAATTTCGTAATTACTAGGTAGAATTTTTATAAGTTTAAGAAAAGATATAGGAGCAAGAGAATATTATGGCAGGAACAGGAAGAATACCACTTTGGTTAGTCGCATTAGTTGGTGGCCTAGGAGTTATAGTAGTTGTAGGTACTTTTATTTTTGGTTCTTATTCTGGGTTAGGGTCTTCACTTTAACAATCAATTGCTATGGGCTTATTATTTATCTACATTGAAAAAGACACTATTGAATAACTTTCGAAATTTCCAAGGTTCTCTAGAGAACCTTGGAAATTTCGAAAGTTATTCAATAGTGTCTTTTTCAATGTAGATAAATAATAAGCCCATAGCAACGGCAGGAAAAACTAGCCCAACTAAAGGGACTAAAATTGAAGGTAAATAATTAATTAACATAATTTTTTTTATTAATAAATTTTGTAGTAAACGATACTAACACATAGATTTAAGACTAAATTTAAACTATACGAATGCATTCAACAAAGAGTGAAAATTTTTATAATCGTCTAAAAGAAATGCATAACTTTGCAGAAATCTACGCTAAACAAACTAATACCTTTTTTTGCTTAGACCCTTCAATAACTTCTGTAATTATTACAGGGTTAGCTACTTATAAAGATAAGTATGGAGTTCCGTTATGTCCTTGTAGAAATTTTCGTAGTGAAAAAGCTGAAATTGAACTAAATTATTGGATTTGCCCTTGTGTTTCAATGCGCGAGCGGAAAGAATGTCATTGCAAATTATTTGTACAACCTAATGACTCAAGCGCCTCAGAAACTCAAAAAATTAGCCTAGATACTATTTATAAAAATTTATAAATCAGCTTTTTTTGCTATAAAAATAATAAGTGGGCCTGATACAATAATTAGTGTTGCAGTAATTACTTGACCAATAACTTGCCAATTCATATGATTGTTCTCCTGAATAATTATCTAGGTATTTTTGCATACATAAAAAGGGAAGTACTTATTAATAATACTTATTTAAACCCGCAAGACTAAAAAATCACTTATTAATACTTTTATTATAATTCAAACTAAGAAATAAAATAAAAAATAAGATCACTATTTTTATTTTTTTACAAAAGTACCTTAATTATTTTTCAACATTTTAAGTGAAGTATTGAAAACTAAGTTTAATAAATTCTGGACAAATAGAACTTTTATCTTAAAAAATTCTATATTTAAAATCTTTAATCTTATTAACTAATAAATTACTTTTTTAAACAATCAATAATCAATAAATATTTTTACTAAGGAGTGAAGAATATATGGAAACAACAAAAAGCTTAGAAAATCTATCTTTAGAAAAAAATTTAAACTTAAAACAAGTCTATTTAGATACACAAATAAAAACGATAATTGATATATTAGAAGAAGAATTAGTTGGTTTAATACCTGTTAAAACAAGAATCCAAGAAATTTCAGCATTATTAGTTATAGACAAATTAAGAGAAAATCTAGGTTTCACAACTGGGAATCCAGGTTTACATATGTCTTTTACTGGTAGTCCCGGTACAGGTAAAACTACTGTTGCGACACGTATGGCTGATATTCTTTTTAAATTAGGGCATTCAAAAAAAGGACATTTATTAACTGTAACTAGAGATGATTTAGTTGGACAGTATATTGGACATACTGCTCCAAAAACTAAAGAGGTATTAAAAAAAGCAATGGGTGGTCTTTTATTTATTGATGAAGCTTATTATTTATATAAGCCAGATAATGAAAGAGATTATGGGAGTGAAGCAATTGAAATTCTTTTACAAGTAATGGAAAATCAGCGTGATGATTTAGTAATTATTTTTGCAGGGTATAAAGAACGTATGGAACAATTTTATAGCTCTAACCCAGGGTTATCTTCGCGAATAGCAAACCATGTAGATTTCCCAGATTATTCTCCAGATGAATTACTTATCATCGCTAAAATGATGCTGGAAGAACAACAATATCAATTTTCTCCTGAAGCCGAACCAGCATTTTTAAATTATATTTTAAAACGTCGTGAACAGCCACTATTTGCGAATGCTCGAAGTATAAGAAATTCTTTAGATAGAGCCCGAATGAGACAAGCAAACCGTAATTTTGATAGTGGTGGACGTGTACTTACTAAGGCAGACCTAGTTACAATTACAGACGCCGATATTACAGCTAGTAGTGTATTTAGTTTATAATTATAATAAAGGCATATTATTAAGTAATTTTCTCAGATTGTGAATTTACTTAATCCTATTTACAATATATTCTAATAATTTGTTTTGGGAATTATAAAATTAATTTGATAAACATAACTTTTATATTTTCTAGTAAGGTTAAGATATATCTTAACCTTACTAGAAAATATAAAAGTTATGTTTATCAAATGATTTAAAATTCCCCCAGATCCTTTTCCCTAACATTTATTTATCTTTTTCAAGCGCTACAATAAATTACCCACTACCTATATTTTCTTGTTGTTTCCATTCTATAACAAAACTAATCTATTATAACGTAATAAAAAGCTTATATATTATATTGTTACGATAAAAGGTTAGTCTCTTTCTTTATATATTTTATATTTAAGCATATATGACAAATAAAAAGTCATTTTTATTTGTCATTAGTTTCAGATCATTTTTTTCAACGATTATATTATATTATGGTAGATGAATTATATCCATCTTAAATTAGAAAAATTAGAATAAGTTTTTCTATTTTAAAAAACACTTAGGAATATTAGAATACAAATATATTATATTAAGTAGAGTAATAAGAAGTATAAAACTTCTTATTACTCTAACGATCTTTCGATCTATCTCTCTTATCTCCCAAAAAAGGTAGTTAGAGATAAAATAATAATACAGAAATAAATCTGATTATTTTAATTGAATTAACCAACAACAGAAGGAGCAGAAATCGCAACAGGAAGAATTTCGTTAGATGCTAAATCTAATGGGAAATTATGAGCGTTACGTTCATGCATTACTTCCATACCTAAATCTGCACGGTTGATGATATCAGCCCATGTGTTAATAACACGACCTTCACTATCTACAACAGACTGGTTAAAGTTAAAACCATTTAAGTTAAATGCCATAGTACTAACACCTAAAGCTGTTAACCAAATCCCAACTACAGGCCATGCTGCAAGGAAGAAATGTAAAGCTCTAGAGTTGTTGAAACTAGCGTACTGGAAGATTAAACGACCAAAGTAACCATGTGCAGCTACAATGTTGTAAGTTTCTTCTTCTTGTCCGAATTTGTAACCGTAGTTAACAGATTCAACTTCACTTGTTTCACGGATTAAACTTGAAGTTACTAAAGAACCATGCATAGCACTGAATAATGAACCACCGAAAACACCAGCAACACCAGCCATATGGAATGGGTGCATTAAAATGTTATGTTCAGCTTGGAAAACGATCATGAAGTTAAATGTACCAGAAATACCTAAAGGCATACCGTCAGAGAAACTACCTTGACCAATAGGGTAGATTAGGAATACCGCAGAAGCTGCTGCTACTGGAGCAGAGAATGCTACGAAAATCCAAGGACGCATACCTAAACGGTAGCTAAGTTCCCACTCACGACCCATCCAACAAGCAACACCAATTAAGAAATGGAATACGATTAATTGGTAAGGACCACCATTGTATAACCATTCTTCAACTGAAGCAGCTTCCCAAATTGGGTAGAAATGAATACCAATTGCATTTGAACTAGGTATAACAGCACCACTGATGATGTTGTTACCGTATAATAAAGATCCGGCTACTGGCTCACGAATACCATCAATATCTACAGGAGGTGCTGCGATAAAAGCGATGATGTAACAAGAAGCCGCTGTTAATAATGTAGGAATCATTAAACAACCAAACCAACCAATGTATAAACGGTTTTCAGTACTAGTAATCCATGTAGCAAATGTTCCCCAATCTCTTTTTTCACTTTCGCGTCTTTCTAAAGTTGCAACCATAATAGTTTTTTTAAAATAAGTTTTAATTCTTCCCAGGTAACTTATATTTCTCAAAAATATTTATAATTTTTACCAAGATATAAGTTAATAATAACCTGTTACTAATTATTTTAGTTATTTTGTATATTAATAAAGTGGAGAATATACATGGTTTTAATTTTATAGTATTTATTTAGAATAACGTTGTTTTTATACTTTTAATTATATTATTTTGCTTATTATAAAATTAAAGATAATTAATAGTATTCTAGATATTCTAGTACTATTACAATAAGTCAATATATTACATATTGACAATTAAAATTTTATGACGTTACAATAGAATGCAATCTATAATTGATTATTAGTAAATTTAAATTTATTTATTTACTAAGCATTAATTTTTTAATCTTTTAAATTATCAAAATAGAATTTCTTTATAAGAATTATTAGCTATGTCACATTCCGTAAATATTTATGATACTTGTATTGGTTGCACACAATGTGTTCGTGCTTGTCCTACCGATGTATTAGAGATGGTTCCTTGGGATGGTTGTAACGCGAAACAAATTGCTTCGGCTCCTCGTACAGAAGATTGTGTTGGTTGTAAGCGTTGTGAAACAGCTTGCCCAACAGATTTTTTAAGTGTTCGTGTTTATTTAGCCGCTGAAACAACGCGTAGTATGGGATTAGCATACTAACAATATAGTAACCAAGTATAGTTTATATATAAACTATACTTGGCTAATATGTTATTATGTCACTAATAGTGGGTTGCTAACTCAATGGTAGAGTAATCGGCTTTTAACCGAAAAGTTCTGGGTTCAAGTCCCAGGTGACCCAATTAGTATCATTAAGAAGTTAAAAATTAAGTAAAAAAATTCATTTCACGATTTATTATTTCGTGAAACTTTTCTATTATTACTATTATATAAATTATTATGTAAAACATAAGTATATTATTGATATACTAAAAATATATAGTCCGGAATAATTATACCCCAGATGGACTATTTTCTGGTTTTTTTTCAGTTACCATAGAAGTTTCTTTTGGCTGTCTATGTCTAGGTAATGAAATTTTATATTTTGGTTTTTCTTTTGGTTTTTCTTTATCCTCTGGTTTAATCTCTTCCTCTTCTTTTTTAATGGTTTTTGATATTGAAACTTTAACTTTATCAAAATCAACATCTACTAAAATATCTACAGGGTCATCGTCATCATGATCTTTCTTATAACGTAGATATTCAAGAGAAACCTTGTCTTCAACTAATTTCACAAGAGCACGACGTAAAGGTCGAGCACCATAAGTAGGGTTAAAACCTTCTTCAATTAATAATTCCATCATTCTAGGAGTTAAAGATAATGATATTTCTTTCTCCTTTTTAACTCTTTCTATTAAATCTTTTACCATAATAACTGCAATTTGCTTAATATGGTTTTTTGTTAGTTGTTCAAAAACAATTATTTCATCAATACGGTTTAAAAATTCTGGTTTAAAGAATGCTTTAAGACTTTCTCCAACAGTATTACACAATTGAGCGTATTTTGTTTTTTTGGTATCCCCTGTTTCACCACCAAAACCAATTCCTTGTGAAGCTAAATCATTATTTTGTATTGCTTTAGACCCTAAATTTGAAGTCATTATTAATATTGTATTTTTAAAATCAATAACTCTTCCTTTAGAATCTGTTAAACGACCATCCTCAAGTATTTGAAGCAATAAATTAAACACATCTGGGTGAGCTTTCTCAACTTCATCAAATAATACAACAGTATATGGCTTACGTCTTACAGCTTCCGTTAGTTGTCCCCCTTCGTTATAACCAATATAACCCGGTGGTGAACCAATTAATTTAGCTACAGTGTGACGCTCCATAAATTCTGACATATCTAAACGAACCATAGAATCTTCTGCTCCAAAAAAGAATGAAGCAAGAGTCTTTGTTAATTCAGTTTTCCCTACCCCAGTAGGACCTGAAAAGAAGAAACTTGCAATTGGTCGTTTCATATTTCGCATCCCAACCCTAGCTCTTCTTACGGCTCGAGCCACAGCTGAGACAGCTTCTTTTTGCCCAATCACTCTTTGGTGAAGAACATTTTCTAATTCTAGTAATCTAGTATTTTCATCCTTGGTAATTTTTGTCACTGGAACACCAGTCCATAACGCCACAATTGAAGCAATATCTTGGGCCCCAACTTTTAATCTTTCTAATACTCCTTTTGGTACAATTCTTTTTTGTGCCTTTATAATAGCACCCATTTGAGCACGTAAATTTAATTCATCATCTCTAATTTCAGTTGCTGTTTCAAACCTTTGTTCTCGAACAGCTAAATCTTTATTATCTAAAATAGTTCGCAATTCTTTATCTAAAATATGCACCGCTTCAGGAAGACGGTAATTTACTAAACGAACTCTTGCACTACCTTCATCAATTAAGTCAATTGCTTTATCAGGTAAAAATCGATCAGCTATATATTGAGCACCTAAATTAGCTGCTGCAGTTAAAGCCTCATTTGTAATTTCTAATCTATGATGCTGCTCATAACGTAGTCTTAAACCTTTTAGAATAGTTATAGTTTCTTCTATACTAGGCTCATTTACCCAAACCGGTTGGAAACGACGTTCTAAAGCTGGGTCCTTCTCGATATGTTGGCGATATTCATCAATTGTTGTAGCTCCTATACATTGTAATTCACCACGTGCCAGGGCAGGTTTTAAAATATTCGCAGCATCTAATGCTCCTTCTGCTGCACCAGCACCAACTAATGTGTGTACTTCGTCGATCACAATAATTATATTTTTTTGTTCTTTCAATTCTTGTACAATTCTTTTTAAACGTTCTTCAAATTCCCCACGATATTTTGTTCCTGCTAACAATAAGGTAATATCTAAAACAAATACTTTATGGTCATGCATTTCACTAGGAACTTCACGTTGAATAATTCTTTGTGCTAAGCCTTCGGCTACTGCTGTTTTACCGACTCCAGGCTCACCAATTAAAATTGGATTATTTTTACGACGTCTAGATAAAATTTGGATAACACGTTCAATTTCATTTTGTCTACCAACAACAGGATCTAATTTTGCTCTTTCAGCTGCTTCTGTTAAATCTGTTGTATACTCTAATAAGTTTGGGGCTGTTAAAGAAGCTCTATCTAAATCATCAAAAAGGAATAAATCCTTTGTCTGGTTTTGATCACCTGATCCAACGTTAGCTAATACTTTTGAAGACCCAGATTCATGGTTTTTATCTAATTCATTAAGTACATAAGCTTTAATTCGAGGTATATTTGCACCTAAGTTTTGTAAAACTTTTGAGCATATACCATCTGTATCATTTAATAATGCTAAAAAAATATGCTCAGTATTGATATAACTATGGTTTAACTCCTTAGATTGTTTTATCGACATCTCTAATACCTTTTTCGCCCGAGGGGTAAAGGGGATCTCTATTGCAACAAATCCTGTTCCTTTACCTATAAGCCTTTCCACTTCTATTCTTACTTTTCTAATAGTAATTCCATACTCTCTGACAGCATTAGTGGTTACACCACAGCCTTCACCTAATAAGCCTAAAAGTATTTGTTCCGTGCCTACAAAATTATGGCCTAAACGTCTTGATTCTTCTTGTGACATCATAATTACTTGTAAAGCCCGTTCAGTAAACCTTTCAAACATAAATATACCTCCTAAATTGGTATTAATTAATAAAACTATAGACTGCTTGAATCTCTCTATAATTTTAATATTATTTAAAAAAAAAATTCTACTTTTAAACAATATCACCATACCATTGTATAACGAAGAGTTAAATTTTTCAAGAGGTGAGTCAAATAGAAAAAATCATAAAAAACCCAATAAGGGAAAAGACTACCTTGATCTTCAAATGAAAAATATATTACTATATAATAGTAGTGATATAGATATATCACTATTATTAATAATTATCATTTAATAAAATACTTTTACTTAAACTAAACTATGGCAAAAAATAAAGGTGCTAGGATTATAATAACCCTAAGATGTACAAACTGTAAAAAAACATCAAATACTAATGGAAAAACAGATATTAATTCTAATCAAGGGGCAACGGTCAAAAAAAGCCAAAAAAAAATCGATTATACAACAACAAAAAATCGTAGAAATACTCCAGATAGACTTGAATTAAAAAAGTTTTGTCCCAACTGTAATTCACATACACAACAAAAAGAAATAAAATAAAGAGGATAATATGCCAAATAATGAAAATAAAGGAAATAAAGGAAAGCCTACAAAAACTAGACGTCAACCATTTAAACTTAAACCAAATGAGACAATTGATTATAAACAAGTTGATATTCTTTTATCATTTTCAACAGAACATGGCAAGATTAAATCGCGTCGCTCAACGAATTTAACATTAAAACAACAAAGACAACTTTCAAAAGCTATTAAAAGAGCAAGATATTTACATTTATTACCTTTTGTTACATCAGTAGAAAATTAATGTTCTTAGAATATTAGCTTAAATGTTATAATATTTTTAAACTATACTTTTTCTTTACTTTTTCAAGAAATAAGATATAAAAAATATAAAAACAGAGAAAATATGAGTCGTTCACAAAGAAATGATAATTTTATCGACAAAACTTTTACGATTATGGCAGACATTATTTTAAAAGTTTTCCCAGCAAGTAAAGAAGAAAAGCAGGCTTTTTTTTACTATAGAGATGGTATGTCAGCACAATCTGAAGGTGAATACGCTGAAGCATTAGAAAATTACTACGAAGCATTGCAACTTGAAGAAGATCCTTATGATCGTAGTTTTATTTTATATAATATTGGTTTAATCTATTCTAGTAATGGGGAATATTTAAAAGCTTTGGAATATTATCATCAAGCTTTAGAATTAAACCCAAATTTACCACAGGCGTTAAATAATATTGCTGTTATATATCATTACCAAGGTGTGAAAGCTTCCGAGAAACAAAATATTGATGTCGCTAAATTACTTTTTAATAAAGCCGCTGAATATTGGAAACAAGCAATCAATCTTGCTCCAAATAATTATATAGAAGCCCAAAATTGGTTACGAACAACAGGTCGACTTTCCGCTTAAAAAACTTTAAATATCTATAGTTAGATTTTCTTACTCGAAATTTATTGATCTTTTTTTTATTTGTACAATCTATTAATTCAAATTTTTTAGTCTAAAATAAGACTCGTTTTATTTTTGTTCTCAAGCTTAAATAAAATTAATTAAAAAATTTTCAGGTTTCATTATTATTTAATAATGCAAATAATTAAAAAATGACTGAAAAAACAATAACGAATGATAAAAATGTTAATACAGGTTATATAACACAAGTTATTGGACCAGTTATCGATGCAGTCTTTTCTTCAGGTATATTACCAAAAATTTACAATGCTCTTGAAGTAGAGAGTAAAAAAGGAATTATTATTTGTGAAGTGCAACAATTATTAGGGGATAATCGAGTTAGAGCTATTGCAATGAGTGCTACCGATGGTTTACAGAGAGGTGTTAGAGTTATTGATACTAAATCTCCAATTCTAGTTCCTGTAGGTAAACCAACTCTTGGCCGTATTTTTAATGTTTTAGGACAAACTGTAGATAATTTAGGAGATGAGACTGGTGATGAAACATTACCTATTCATAGACCTGCACCAGCCTTTACAGACCTTGAGACTAAACCAGCTATTTTTGAAACTGGTATTAAAGTAGTAGATTTATTAGCTCCTTATCGTAGAGGTGGTAAAATTGGACTTTTTGGTGGTGCAGGAGTAGGTAAAACTGTTTTAATTATGGAACTAATTAATAATATTGCTAAAGCTCATGGTGGTGTTTCTGTTTTTGGTGGAGTAGGTGAAAGAACACGTGAAGGTAATGATTTATACATGGAGATGAAAGAATCCGGTGTAATAAATGAGAAAAATTTATTAGAATCTAAAGTAGCTTTAGTTTATGGTCAAATGAATGAGCCACCAGGTGCACGTATGCGTGTTGGATTAACTGCTCTAACAATGGCTGAGTATTTCCGTGATATTAATAAACAGGATGTTTTATTATTTATTGATAATATTTTTAGGTTTGTACAAGCTGGTTCAGAAGTTTCAGCCTTATTAGGACGCATGCCTTCAGCTGTGGGATACCAACCTACTCTAGGTACTGAAATGGGTGCTTTACAAGAACGTATTACATCAACTACTCAAGGTTCGATTACTTCTATCCAAGCTGTTTATGTACCTGCAGATGACTTAACTGATCCAGCGCCAGCTACAACTTTTGCTCATTTAGATGCAACAACTGTATTATCTAGAGGCTTAGCTGCTAAAGGAATATACCCAGCTGTAGATCCTTTAGACTCAACTTCAACTATGTTACAACCTTTAATTGTTGGTGATGAGCATTATAAAACAGCTCAGTTAGTTAAAGAAACATTACAACGTTATAAAGAACTACAAGATATTATTGCAATTCTAGGAATTGATGAACTATCTGAAGAAGATCGTTTAGTTGTAGATCGTGCTAGAAAAATTGAACGTTTTTTATCACAACCATTCTTTGTTGCAGAAATCTTTACTGGCTCTCCTGGTAAATATGTAGATTTAGAAAACACGATTAAAGGTTTTAATATGATTTTAGGTGGTGAATTAGACGATTTACCTGAACAAGCTTTTTATTTAGTTGGCGATATTAATGAAGCAATCTCTAAAGCAAAAACTTTTAATAATTAATTAGGGAATTTTCCAATGAGTTTAAATATTCGTGTAATTGCTCCAGATGGATTAATTTGGGATACTTCTGCCGATGAAGTAGTTCTACCTAGTCTTACAGGTCAATTAGGTATCCTTACAGGCCACGCTCCTTTAATTACTGCTCTTGAAATAGGAATTCTTAGAATTAAAGTTAATTCATCTTGGACACCCATTATTGTTCTTGGGGGATTTGCGGTTATAAAAAATGATGAAGTTATAGTTCTAATTAGTGGAGTAGAAGAAATTATAAAACAAGATTACACTGAAGCAAAAGAGTTTTTAGCTAAAGCTACAAAAAATTTGGATTTAGCAGAAACAACTAAAGAAAAAATTGATGCTTCACAAGAGATGAAAATAGCATCATCTAAGTTACAGGCTTTTAAATTTATAGAGTCTTAAGGCATTAATAAATATTTTTGTAGAAACTATGAAAGAAAATGTTAAAACATTAAAGTTTAAATTTTATTCTATGACGGATATTATTAAGACTTCATCACGTTCAATTACAGAATTATATTTTAACGAGCATTTTGATGAACTAAGGCAACGGGTGTTTCATATTTTAAGTTTTTTATCTTTAATTACATTTTTTACGTTTTATAATGTGAAATTATTAGTTAAAATTTTAGAAAGTCCTGTCTCTAATATACAATTCTTTCAATTATCTCCAGGCGAATATTTTGTTTCGACTTTAATAATATCATTTTATGCGGGTGTATTATTTTCTACCCCATTATTATTAAGTCAAACACTTTTCTTTTTTAGACCTGCTTTAACTAAAAATGAAAAAAATATCATAGTCGGTTTATTGATTAGTTCTATTGTTTTATTTGTTTTAGGGTTACTCTTCTCTTACTTTCTTTTGATTCCTGCAGCCTTAAATTTTTTTATTTTTTATGGCTCAGAAGTTATCGAGCCTTTTTGGTCTTTTACTCAGTATTTTAATTTTGTCTCTACTTTGTTTTTTAGCACAGGATTAGTATTTCAAGTACCCATTGTTCAAATTATCCTAAGTTTATCTAAGATAGTTGACCCAATAAAAATGTTAAATTATTGGCGACCGATGATACTTTTTTCTACGATATTAGGTGCTGTATTGACACCCTCAGCAGATCCTATAACACAATTATTGTTATCAGGTGCTTTATTTTTGTTATACTTTTTAGGAAGCATAACATCAATTAACCTAGTAAAAAAAGAGGTTATATAAAGATAATAAGGAATTAATTCCTTATTATCTTTATATAACCTCTTTTTTTACTAGAATCTCTTTCTATCAAGGATTATCAATTAAAAACTTTTTAATTTACCTAATTTCAATATGGAACTTTTGAAAAGACTAATGAAATTTATCATGATAAGCTTTATTTTTATCATTAGTAGTCTTACACTTTCTGTTAAGATGTCAGAAGCCTATCCAATTTATGCGCAACAAGCATATACAAATCCGCGTGCAGCAAATGGAAGAATTGCATGTGCAAATTGCCATTTAGCAGAAAAACCTGTGCAAATAGAATCACCAAAAGCTGTATTACCAAATAAAGTTTTTGAAGCAGCTGTAAAAATTCCTTATGCCAAAGATGCCAAACAAATCTTAGGTAATGGTCAACTGAGTGGATTAAACGTTGGGGCTGTTGTTATTTTACCTGAAGGCTTTAAATTAGCACCAAAAAATTTAATTTCAAAGGAAATTCAGGAAAAAAGTAAGGGGGTTTATATTTCTCCTTATAGTTCAACCCAGGATAATATATTAGTAGTTGGTCCAATTGCAGGTGATACACATCAAGAAATTATTTTCCCGGTTTTATCGCCTGACCCTGCAACTAATAAGAAAATTAATTTCTTAAAATATCCAATTTATGTTGGGGCAAACAGAGGTCGAGGACAAATATATCCTACTGGAGAAAAAAGTAATAATAATATCGTTACTTCCTCTTCCGAAGGTCAAATTGCAGAAATCCAGACTTTGGATAAAGGGGAAACTTCAATAACTATAATAGGTTCTACTGGTAAAGAAACTAAACAAACTATTCCAAAAGGTTTATCATTAGTAGTTTCAAAGAAAGATACTATTAAATTAGATCAACCTTTAACGAAAGATCCTAATGTTGGTGGATTTGGGCAGACGGATGTAGAAATTGTTTTACAAGATCCAAGTAGAGTAATTGGTTTCATAATTTTTGCTTTTTCTGTATTGTTTACTCAAATCTTTTTCGTAATTAAGAAAAAACAATTTGAAAAAGTTCAAGCTGCAGAATTAAAATTTTAGTATTGCTTTTTTTCAATAAACTAAAGAAAAATTATTTTTCTTTAGTTTATTATTAATATATAGTATATTAAGTATATATATGTATATATATATTATATTAAAGACTAAAAAGTATATTAAACTCTGTTCTTAAAATTAATTAAGGGAACTTTTTATTTCATAGCTATAGCTATAACCCTCTACTTTTTGTTTATCCTCACCTCGGAATTTTTGTTGATACTCATAAAATCGATCTCTTGGTTTTTTAGAAATTAGCGGTAAGTTTATTTTTTTAAAGCTTTTCGAAGATGGTATAAATAATATTTCTCCATTTTTTGTCTCAGTATTATTCCAAAAACTTAAAAAATCACCCAACCCCATAGAGACAATTTTAATATTACTAGCGATATCTAATAACACCGTATCACTCTCAGATAAGTAAGCAGTTTCACTACGTTCATATGGCTCAAGAAACTCATGGAGTTCTTCAGGAATACGTGGGAATAAAAAGCGTTGGTAATTTAATTCATATTGAGGTTTCAGTTGTGTACGCGATTTTATTAATCTATACTTCGTTAACCATAATTGAATTTTATCTATTCTGGTTTCTGGGAAAGCATATTTATTTTGTAACGTAAATGAGTCATCGAAGTAATCGGTATTTGTTAAAGGATAATCCTTCTGGTTACTCGAATTCTCAATAAACCTTATCGTTTTGAAAGGTTCAAGAAGTTCTTCAAGAACTGTTATTAATAAATCTTGTGCTTCTTCTAAATTAGAAAAAATCGGAATGATATTTTTGCTTAATAATTCGTCTGTATTTTTATAAACTAAGTCTTCTATTTGTGCTAACCTTAATTCTTTTTTTTCTTTATTCCAAATATCATCTAGCTTAATAGTTTTGATGTTATTCTCTAATATATCTTTAAATGTTCTATTGAAACTTGCTTCATTTCTTGGTGTTGTAAGGTAAGGCTCAGCATTTGTAAATATTGTATTATCAAGAAATGCGTAATCATATTCATATTCACTCAAAAAATAATAAAGTGTTCTTTCTTTTCCTGAATCATCAACTATCGTTTCTGTAATTAATTTTGACTCATCTTCTTCCTGTTCTTCTATAGTTAAATCTGGTACCTCTAAATTACCATTTATTCCATACTTTTTTGGTAAAAGTAAAGCTTCTAAAGGTAACTCTGGCAAGCTTCCGTATGGAGCCTCAACTTCAAGTGCGTGTTCCAATATAAAGGGTCTATTCCCTGGTCTACCTTCTATGAACCCCTTTTTATTAAGATCTGCATCAGTTCTCATTAAAAAAGTACCTGCTCGCGCCGATATAGCTTTCCCATATGAAGAATTTGATAAATCATCAAAATTATTAACTGGTACAGCAACTAAAAATTCTTTTTCTTCTACTTTTATAGATTTAACAATAAAATAAACCTGAATTTTATTAAGTTTTTCCTTACCGTTAATGTTTTGATTAGCATATTTTTTAACGTCAATCTTACTTTCTTTAGAGCTTTCATTTAAGTTACCTAGCTTATCAGGTCCTTCACTTCCATCATTAATACCCCAACGATCAATTTTTTCATTTTCTTCGCTCCATAGATCATTTACATTAAATTTACTATCAAACAAACTTTTATCATTCTCATTAATCTCAGCTGATATGCGACTTGACACATTAAAATCACTAGGTACGTTCTTAGGCACGAAATTTAGGTTCGTCATATTTTCAACTCATTATTTTTGATTATAAATCACCTCTACTTACTATTTCTTAAAAGATAGAAGAACAAACTATAATATATTATTTCCTAATAAAACAAACTGTATTAATAACATAATAACGTTATAAGAATACAGTTTATATTTTTTTTAGATAAAATAATTCTATTTAAAAGACAGGGAATGTTAATGCATCAGGATAAAAACGATTAGCTTCAATAATAAACCCAGCAGTAAATGTCATCCATCCAACAAATAAAACAGGTGCAGTCGAAAGATATTTTAAGAAATTGTCCATGTTGTTCGATACCTCTTAATTTATTATATATAGTGAAATTTTTGTTTTAAGAATTTTAAGAATGTTATTATCTTGGAGATACAGTAATTTCAGAATCAGGAACTAAAAAATTACCAGTAGTGAATTCTTGCCAAGCTGATACTGGCCAAATAAATCCTGACGACATAATTTTTAATGCTAGTGGTACATCAAGGATAATTTCTTTTTCCGTTGGATTTGAAGTAGCACCCACTGTATTAAGATAACTACGGCCAGCCCAACCTATCCACCCACTAATGTATAAGAACATCATTCCCGGAATTACGAATTCAACAGCATGATCCCATCTTCCATCTGTTATAAGATGAGGTAAGCCTTCTTTACCACATAATAACTCAGAGTTCGAGTAACGAGTAAATCTTTGCTTAGTTCTAGTAATTTGTTGTTCTAAAGCTAATGCTGGAGGAGATCCAGGCTCATATTTTTTAACTCTTACTTCTAATTTTTTAACACTAGCATCAAATCGCTTATTAAAAGGTGCTGATTCACTACATTTTGTTAAACCTGCAACATCGGCAAATGCTGCTAAAGGTATGCTGAGAGCTAAAAAAAATATTAATACTGATTTCTTAAAATTAAACATTAATCTGAAAAGTAATGAAAAACTATGAGTTTTAATAAAAAATAAATTTTTCATGCTATATATAATTTAGATATATATATAACATGGAAATAATGATATAAATATAGTATAGTATATTATTTGTCTAAAATTCAAATTATCTTTTTAACCTTATACAAATTTTTAATTATCGACGATCAGTATAACGCTGAGAACCAATCTTTTCAAGTTTTTGATTACGGCGAAGTGGTCTCGTTACTAGTTCTAAAACTTCAATAGCGTTTGTAAAACCATGAATTTGAGCAAATGTAAATTCAACGGACCATTTTGTATTAATACCCCTTGCTTCTAATGGATTTGCATGCGCCATACCAGTAATAACTAAATCAGGTTTCATATCACGAATTCTATCTACTTGATTATAATTATCAGGCTTTTCAATAATAATAGGAATTGGAATATTTTTTTCCTTACAAGTTTTTTGCAATAATTGTAATTCAGCTCCTTGATATCTTTTATCCATATAAGGTATACCAATTTCAAATACAATCATACCTGATCTTATTAAAAAGCGTGCTAATGAAATCTCTAATAAATTGTCACCCATAAAGAATACACTTTTACCATCAATCAAACTGACATAATATTTTAATTTTTCCCATATTTCATCTTCTCTTTGCTGTAACCCTTTAGGTTCAATACAAAAAACAGAACAAATCTTTTCTAACCAAGCTCTTGTACCATCAGGCCCGATGGGGAATGGAGCACCAATTAGTTTACATTTTCTTCTTCTCATTAAGGTTGTTGCAGTTCTACTTAAATATGGATTTACTCCACAAACATAATTACCTTCATTAATAAGAGGTAATTCAGTATAACGTTTTGAGGGTAGCCAACCTGAAACTCGAATACCTTGTTTTTTCAACTCTAAAGTAAGTTGATTAACAACTGGGTCAGGTATAGAACCAAACAAAATAAGAGGTACATGTTTAACATAATCCTTATCATGTGAGATTACTTTTTCTAATTGAGTTTCTAGTTGCTTTGCATTTGGTCTTTGTGCTAAAGCGGCTAATACAGTATCCTCTCCTTGTGTAAAAGCATAATCAAGTCCGTTTGCTCTTGCTACTACAATTGGTAGGCTTATTTCTGCTTCTAACTTTGGTGCAATACCTTCTAAATCCATTTTAATGATTTCTGTTGTACATGTACCAATCCAAAAGATTACACTAGGGTTTCGGTCTCTTTTTACCTGTAAACATAAGCGTTTTAGCTCTTCATAATCACTTAATTGTGCTGATATATCACCTTCTTCTAGTTCAGCCATGGCATAACGAGGTTCAGCAAAAATCATTACTCCCAAAGCGTTTTGCAAAAAGTACCCACAGGTCTTTGTACCAATAACTAAAAAGAAACTATCTTCAATTTTTTGGTATAACCAAGCAACACAACTAATTGGACAAAACGTATGATAATTTCCTGTTTCGCATTCAAAATTTATCTTTTCTTTTAAATCGTTGTTATCTACATGTTTTATCTGATTCATATAAATCCTTTTACTAAAAAATTAAAATTTATAAGCCTAATTGTTTTAGACTAGATCGAAAATACTTCATTTAAATCATTTTCAATAGTATCAAATTCTAATGTATCTTCATCTTTTTCTTTTGGGTTTAAATAAAAATCAGATAGTAAACTAAATAATTCACGATCTGCAGCTTCTTTTGGAACCACACCTTCAGGATTAGCAATAAGTTGGTCTGCTATATTTAGGTAGTATTCACAAATATAATATAAAGAACTATCAGATTCTGTCATCTCAAATAAAGTTTTACCTTTTACTCTTGAAACCCTAATGTCTTCAATAAGAGGTAATACCTCTAAAACAGGCATTGGCACTGCATCAATATATTTATCAATTAAATCTCTAGTAGCTGTTCTATTACCTATAAGTCCTGCAAGTCTTAATGCATGTGTTCTAGCTTTTTCTCTTACTGAAGCAGCGATTCTATTTGCAGCAAATAAGGCATCAAAACCATTATCTGTCACAATTAAACAATAGTCAGCATAATTTAATGGTGCAGCAAAACCACCACAAACAACATCCCCTAAAACATCAAATAAAATTACATCATATTCATCAAATGCATTTAATTCTTTTAAAAGTTTTACTGTTTCCCCAACGACATAACCTCCACAACCAGCTCCAGCAGGTGGTCCTCCTGCTTCAACACAGTCAACTCCGCCGTAACCTTGGTATATAACGTCTTCTGGCCAAATATCCTCATAATGATAATCTTTTGCTTGTAATGTATCAATAATCGTTGGAATTAAAAAACCAGTTAATGTAAATGTACTATCATGCTTTGGATCACAACCAATTTGTAAAACACGTTTTCCTCGTCTAGAAAGAGCGACAGAAATGTTGCAACTTGTTGTTGATTTACCGATACCACCTTTACCGTAAACAGCTAGTTTCATATATGACTCCTGATTTTTATTATGTGTTAACTAAATTATGATTATTTAAAAAATAATTATTAATAATAGTCGCTCTTAAGAGATATTGATTGGTATAAATGATATAAGCATAGTATAATAAAATTATATTATATTATTATTATACTATTGTGTTATATTATTATATATTATAATCTAAATATTTAACATATATACATTTATATAATATAATATAATATAATTTTAATTACTATAAATATTTTGTTTTTTCTTTTTATTTCATAAATTTTAACTTATTTACGTTAGGTTTTTAGTCTTTAATTATACATTTAGTTACAGAACTTTTTTGATGTTTGGTTTTTTTGTAAATATATAAGCTATACTAATTATTACGTACATTCGTGGCAGTTTTAATTATATTATAAAAATAGGGGGTAATAATGTTTTTCCAGGATTTTTGTAACGTTTGTAATGATAGTAATATATTTAATAATATCCTGTTTGCTTGCTGTCTTGTCTCTACAATTTTCTATTGGTTTAGTTTAGGATTTAAAAATATAAAAATTTTTAGTACTTTAGCAAAAATTACTTCACGATTTGCAACCTTAAGTCTCTTTGTTTTTTTATTAAACCGTTGGATTCAATTTGGCTATTTTCCTTTAAGTAATTTATATGAATCTTTACTGTTTTTATCATGTATACTTTTATTTGTTTATCAAGCTTTAGAGTTTAAAACTCAAAGTTCATTGTTTGGATGTATTATTGTACCAATTGTTTTATTTATTACTGGTTTTGCTGCATTAACACTACCCCTTGAGATGCAAAAAGCAAGTGCTTTAGTTCCAGCTTTACAATCAAATTGGTTAATGATGCACGTTAGTTTAATGATGTTAAGTTATGCCATATTAATTATTGGATCATCATTCGCAATAGTTTATGTAGGTTCATTTTTAGAACTTGAAAATTATATAAAAACGATACCAGCCAGAGCTGCTGAATATGAAAAGCATATGAGAAAAACTTTAAACCTAACTAAAAACCAATTTTTATGTCTAGGTTTACATGAAATTTATACCGAGGAAGAAGATATTGTTATAAGTAATCGTACAAAATTTTTATACAATATAGATAATTGGAGTTATAGAGCTATAAGTTTAGGGTTTCCTTTCTTGACTATTGGTATAATAGCCGGTGCGGTTTGGGCAAATGAAGCTTGGGGATCTTATTGGAGTTGGGACCCAAAAGAAACTTGGGCTTTAATCACTTGGTTAATTTTCGCAGCATACTTACACCTTCGACTAATAGTAGGTTTAAATGGTAAAAAACCAGCTCTTTTAGCAAGTATCGGGTTCTTTGTTGTTTGGATTTGTTATCTTGGGGTTAATTTTTTAGGGCAAGGTTTACATAGCTATGGTTGGTTTACATAAAACTAGAATTCCCTTTGTATCTAACTTAAGATTATGAAATTTAAAAATAAAAAATTTATTTATATTTGATTTTTCTGTTGAAATTTAGTTACCTTAAAATGAATAATCGATTTATTAAATTTACTATAAAACTGATCTTTTTTAAATTACTAGGAAAAAAATAGTGTTGCTAAAAGTTGAAAGTTCCTTTATCTAGGAAAAACCGTAAAATAATAAGAAAGTTAGGAGTTAAGGTAAATAAAATATATTGTCTTACTATATACTATAGTGTATCTAACTCTATTTTATTGAATATAATGGTTCGATAGTATTTTTACAAAAAGGCTAATAAAATATGGAAATCATATTACTAACAAAGTTACCAGAACTGTACTCAATGTATAGTCCAATTGTAGATATTTTACCAATTGTTCCAGTTCTTTTTTTATTACTTGCCTTCCTTTGGCAAGCTTCAGTTGGTTTTAGATAAACAACTTATAAATAGTGGTTTTGTAGAAATATATTAGTGTCTAGAATATGGAGCTAATATCTTCTGATTATTTAAACTTATTAAACGCAATACCCTTAATCACTTTAATAATTATTTATATATCTTTATATTATGATTGAACCTCTTCTTTTTGGTATGGTATTAGGTCTTATCCCAGTAACTTTAATTGGTTTATTCGTTGCCGCTTTTTTACAATACCGTCGCGGAAATAAACTTGGTCTATAAGAAAGAGAGATAATATAATTATTATCTCTCCTGTTTTAAATTTTCAATTACCAACTAGCTTTTCTTACACCAGGCAATAAACAATTATGTGCCATTTCTCTAACCATGTGTCTGCATAAACCAAAATCTCTATAAACCCCTCGACTACGACCAGTTCGCCAACAACGGTTTCTTAATCTTATACGTGAGCTATTTCTTGGTAGCTTTTCTATTTTTTTATGAACTTCCATTTGATCAGAAAAAGTATTTGCCTTTTTAAATTCTAAAAGAAGTGACTTTCTTTTTTCGCTATATTTTATAACTAATCTTTCTCGTTTTTTTTCTCTTTCAATCATTGATTGTTTAGCCATAGAAAATTCCTTAATTAATTTTTTTATATTTTATTAAATTTGTATATTAAAGTATAATATTACTTTAATATACAAACCTAAATAATAGTATAATCTAAATTAACCAAATTTTCCAGCTGTTGAAGCTATAACAAAAGCAGCATAAGTTAAAATATAACCTACTGTAAAATGAACTAGCCCAACTAATCTGGCTTGAACAATTGATAGAGCAACAGGTTTGTCACGCCAACGAACTAAGTTCGCAAGAGGTGTACGCTCATGAGCCCAAACTAATGTTTCTATAAGCTCTTGCCAGTATCCTCTCCATGAAATTAAGAACATAAACCCAGTAGCCCAAATTAAATGCCCAAATAAGAACATCCAGGCCCATACAGATAGACTATTCATACCATAGGGATTATAACCGTTTATTAATGGAGATGAATTTAACCATAAATAATCACGTAACCAACCCATAATATAGTTTGAAGACTCATTAAACTGAGCTGCATTACCTTGCCAAATTGTAACATGTTTCCAATGCCAATAGAAAGTAACCCAACCAATTGTGTTTAACATCCAAAACATTGATAAATAAAAAGCATCCCAAGCTGAAATATCACAAGTACCACCACGACCTGGACCATCACAAGGAAAACTATAACCAAAATCTTTTTTATCTGGCATTAATTTAGAACCACGAGCATCTAAGGCCCCTTTAACTAAGATTAATGTTGTAGTATGTAACCCTAAAGCAATAGCATGATGTATTAAGAAATCACCAGGCCCAATAGTTAAAAATAAATCATTTTTATCACTATTAATTGCTTCTATCCAACCAGGTAACCAGATCTCGCTACCAGCAACGCTAGCAGGACTTTCTTTCGAAGATAATAAAAGATCAAAACCATAAACTGCCTTTCCTGAAGCAGCTTGGATAAATTGTGCGAAAACAGGTTCTACTAATATTTGTTTCTCAGGCTGACCAAATGCAACTACAGTATCGTTATGAATATATAACCCTAGTGTATGGAAACCTAAAAATAAACTAACCCAACTTAAATGAGAAATAATTGCTTCTTTATGCTCAAGCATTCTAGCTAAAACATTATCCTGGTTTGCTTCTGGATCATAATCTCTAACAAAGAAAATTGCCCCGTGTGCAAATGCCCCTACCATTAAAAAACCAGCTATATACTGATGATGTGTATAAAGAGCTGCTTGAGTTGTAAAATCTTTTGCCATAAAAGCATAAGGAGGTATTGCGTACATATGTTGAGCAACTAGGGATGTAGTTACACCTAATGCCGCTAGAGCTAAACCAAGTTGAATATGTAAAGAGTTTGTTATTGTATCAAATAATCCTCGATGTCCTGCACCTAATCTTCCACCAGGTGGACGATGTGCATCTAAGATTTCTTTCATATTATGGCCAATAGCAAAATTTGTTCTATACATATGTCCAGCAATTATAAATACAACTGCAATTGCAAGATGATGATGTGCTATATCAGTAAGCCAAAGAGATTGAGATTGTGGGTGGAAACCACCTAAGAATGTTAAAATAGCAGTACCTGCACCTGTATTTGTACCAAAAATATGTTCTACAGTATCAGGGTTTTGAGAATAAGCATTCCAATTACCATCAAAAAATGGAGTTAAACCATCTGGATGCGGTAAAGTTGTTAAGAAATTATCCCAACCAACATGGATACCACGAGATGCTGGAATAGCAACATGAACTAAATGTCCTGTCCACGCTAAAGAGCTTACTCCAAATAAACCTGTTAAATGATGGTTTAAACGTGACTCATTAGTTTTAAACCAAGATAGGCTTGGACGGAATTTTGGTTGTAAATGTAACCAGCCAGCAAATAATAATAAACTAGATAGGGCTATTAAAAAAATAGATCCAACGTATAAATCATTATTTGTTCTCATTCCAATAGTATACCACCAATGGTAAACACCTGAATAAGAAATATTTACTGGGTAAAATGCACCACCTTTTGTGAAAGCTTTCATTGCAAGCTCACCAAAATGTGGATCCCAAATTGTGTGCGCAATTGGTTTTACTTTTAATGGGTTTAAAGACCATTGTTCAAAGTTACCTTGCCAAGCAACATGGAATAAATTACCAGATGTCCAAAGAAAAATAATTGCTAAATGACCGAAATGAGAAGCAAAGATTTTTTGATATAAATTTTCTTCTGTCATCCCATCATGTGTTTCAAAGTCATGGGCTGTTGCAATTCCAAACCAAATTCTTCTAGTTGTCGGATCTTGTGCTAAAGCTTGGCTAAATTTTGGAAATTTAGTTACCATAAATATTTTACCTCGTTAATTTTATCCTACAGAAATAATTCTTGCTAAGAAGAAAGACCATGTTGTCCCAATACCACCTAATAGATAATGCGCTAATCCTACAGCTCGACCTTGAGTAATACTTAATGCTCGAGGTTGAATTGCTGGTGCAACTTTAATTTTGTTATGAGCCCAAACAATTGATTCAATAAGCTCTTGCCAATAGCCACGACCACTAAATAAGAACATTAAACTAAATGCCCAAATGAAATGCGCCCCAAGGAAGATTAAACCATAAGCGGATAAAGAAGATCCATATGATTGAATTACTTGTGATGCTTGTGCCCATAAAAAATCTCGTAACCATCCGTTAATAGTAAGTGCACTTTGGGCAAAGTTACCACCACTGATGTGAGAAACTGTTCCTGTTGGTGTTACGGATCCCCAAACATCAGATTGCATTTTCCAACTGAAATGGAATATAACTACTGAAATTGAGTTGTACATCCAGAATAAACCTAAGAATATATGATCCCAAGCTGAAACTTGACAAGTACCACCACGACCTGGTCCATCACAAGGGAAACGGAAACCTAAATTAGCTTTATCAGGGATTAATTTTGAACTACGAGCATATAAAACACCTTTTAATAAAATTAAAACAGTCACATGGATTGTGAAAGCATGAATATGGTGAACCATAAAATCAGCTGTACTTAATTTTATTGGCATTATAGCAATTTTTGATCCAATAGAAACAATATCACCACCAAAAACGTAGCTTGCTGTTGTTAAAGCATTTGGTGCAGTACTACTTGGTGCTAATAAATGTAAATTTTGAATTGCTTGTGCAAAAATAGGTTTTAAAGGAATACCTGTATCTGAAAACATATCTGGCGCACGTCCTAATGCTCTCATTGTATCATTATGTATGTATAACCCAAAACTATGGAAGCCTAAGAATATACAAACCCAATTTAAATGAGAAATAATAGAATCTCTATGACGAACAACTCTATCTAATAAATTATTATAGTTTTTTGCTGGGTTATAATCACGAACCATAAAAATAGCTCCATGTGCTGCACCACCGACAATACAGAATCCCCCAATCCACATATGATGAGTAAATAAGGAAAGTTGCGTAGGATAATCAGTAGCAATATAAGGATATGGAGGCATTGCATACATATGATGAGCAACTATAATACTTAACGATCCCATCATCGCCAGATTAATTGCTAGTTGCGCATGCCATGAAGTTGTTAAAATTTCGTAAAGACCTGTATGGCCAGCACCAGTAAAGGGTCCTTTATGAGCTTCTAAAATTTCTTTCATACTATGCCCAATTCCCCAATTTGTACGGTACATATGTCCTGCAACGATAAATAAGACTGCTAAAGCTAAATGGTGATGAGCAGTATCACTTAACCAAAGGCCACCTGTTACGGGATTTAATCCACCTTTAAATGTTAAAAAATCAGAATATTCGCCCCAATTTAATGAAAAGAAAGGAACTAAACCTTTTTTGAAACTTGGGTAAAGCTGACCAATTAACTCCCTATTAATAATAAATTCATAAGGTAAAGGAATTTCTTGTGAGGCAACACCAGCATCTAATAATTTATTAATAGGTAATGCTATATGAATTTGGTGTCCAGACCAAGCTAAACAACCTAAACCTAATAAACCAGACAAATGGTGATTTAACATTGATTCTGCATTTTGGAACCACTCTAATTTTGGAGCAGCTTTATGATAATGGAACCAGCCCCCAAATAACATTAACCCAGACATAATTAATCCACCAATGGCAGTCCAGTATAATTCAATTTCACTCGTTATACCTTCAGCACGCCATAATTGGAAAAATCCTGATGTTATTTGAACACCTTGAAAATTACCACCAACATCTCCATTTAAGATTTCTTGACCAACAATAGGCCACACGACTTGTGCACTTGGCTTAATACTAATAGGATTATTTAACCATGCTAAATAATTCGAGAAATAAGCGCCGTGAAAATGCATCCCACTTATCCATAAAAATATTATTGCTAGTTGTCCAAAATGTGCACTAAAAATTTTTCTAGAAACTTCTTCTAAAGAGTTTGTTTGACTATCAAAATCATGTGCATCTGCGTGTAAATTCCAAATCCAAGTAGTTGTTTTTGGGCCTTTAGACAATGTACGCGAAAAATGACCTGGCTTAGCCCATTTTTCGAAACTAGTTTTGTTAGCATCACGATCAACGAGAACTTTAACTTTGGCTGCTTGCTTATTGGAGTTCATTTACCTTTTCCTCTCTGGAGACATAAAGATAGGAAACGCTCAAGTCTCATGAAATAGTTATACTATTCCGAATTGAGTTTTCACTAATATATTATAACTAATTTTCTAAAAAAAAGAAACTATATATACATTATATTAATATAGAACTTCTGATAGCAATAAGTTTTTATAAATTTATATAAGTATCACAAATATTTTATTTTTATAAATATTTTTTGAACACTATTATATTTTACCCCCAAGGGAATTCGAATCCCTGTTCCCTCCGTGAAAAGGAGATGTCCTAGGCCTCTAGACGATGGGGGCTTAAATTATTTTTTATACTTTTAGTATAAAAAATAATTTCTACATATTTATTTGAGCAGGCCCAGAAGGAATTGAACCTACATTAGAAACTTAGAAGGTTCCGGTCTTTATCCATTAGACGATGAGCCCATTTATCTAAAAATTATTACTTTTTTAATAGCTTCTAGAATAACGCTTATAAATTGTAATTGTATGTATACATATATATATATGATATGAACATAACTTTGTCAAATGCTATAAATTAAAAAAGTAAGATATAAGGATCAAAGATATAATATTTTAAGTTTAGAATTAGAAGTTATTTCTAAACTTAAAATATTATATCGAAAAAGGAAACTAATAGTTAGATTAACTTTGTATTTTTACAAAAAATTGTTAAATAACACAACAAATAATGTTGAGCTTCCAAGACTTTTCTAAAAACAAAACTAACTGAGAACCTTTAATAAAGACTACAGTAGCCAAGTCTCTAAAAAATTAGAAATGATGTCTTATCCTTAATAACGGTCTCCAGCAGGTCTTGCTTGAACAGCATAACTTGAAATCGTGTATTGAATGTTACGACCACCAACTTCATTACGTTCTAAATAGAAACCAGGTTCGTTTGCAGGTCGTTGTACAATAAATGATAATACACAACTTTCTGTACCGATACTAGCATCAAACGCATTGATTTTAATGTAACCTTCTGGGTTAACTTTTCTACATTCACCAAGTTCATACATTAATGCAGCAGGATCTTGAATGTCAAATAAAGGAAGACCCCATAATTCCCAGTATGCGTTACGTGGGTGTGGATCATCTGTCCATTCTACACTAACAGCCCATCCTTTTGACATAGCATAAGCAACTTGTTTTTTAATTTGCTCATCATTTAGATCTGGTAAAAACGAAAAACATCCTTGTGTAACTCTCATCACTATTCAAATATCCTTTAAAGATAAATTATAGAAATTTTATTTTTAGTTATATACTAAATTTTTTATTTGCTCTCTACTTTCGCTTAAAATAATATGGGGTATTAAGTATTTTTTCTGAAATTTATAACAAATTTAAGGTCAAGTCTAAATTTTATAACAAAATCATAATCAATATAATTGAATAATAAAGTAAATAAAATTATTTAGAATCAATTTCCTATAAATTTGGTTTCAGTATACTATTTACTTGTAGTTGCAACTTCAACGAAATCAGGTGTATCTGTTGAAGTGTAATCGAAAGTAATATCTTTCCATAAATCTAACGCTGCTTTTAAAGGACCACAAGTAGCCGCTGCGTTACGTAAGATTTCAGGACCTTCTCCAACATAGTCACGACCTTCATTACGAGCTAGAACCATAGATTCTAGAGCAACACGGTTTGCTGTCGCACCGGATTGAATACCATCAGGGTGACCAATAGTACCACCACCAAATTGTAGAACCACATCGTCACCTAAATAGTAAAGAAGTTGGTGCATTTGACCACAATGGATTCCACCAGAAGCTACTGGAACACATTTTCTAAGAGATGCCCAATCCATGTCGAAGAATAAACCTTCAGGTAAATTAATTTTAAGTTGAGTTAATAATAAAGTGTTGTAGAATCCTCTAACCATTAAAGGATCTCCTTCTAATTTACCAACAACTGTACCAGCATGGATATGGTCTACACCACACATACGCATCCATTTACAGATAACTCGGAAGTTAATACCATGGTTTTTTTGACGAGCATAAGTAGAATTACCTGCACGATGTAAATGTAAAATCATATCAGCTTTTCTTGCCCAGATAGCCATAGTTTGAATAGCAGTATAACCGATAACTAAATCGACCATTACAATAACAGTACCAATTGATTGAGCGTATTCTGCACGTTCATATATTTGTTCCATTGTTGCAGCAGTAACGTTAAGGTAAGAACCTTTAACTTCACCTGTTGCAGCAGCGGCACGGTTAACACCTTCCATACAGTATAAGAAACGTTCTTTCCAACGCATGAATGGTTGTGAGTTAATGTTCTCATCATCCTTAAGGAAATCAAGACCACCACATAAACCTTCATAAACTACACGTCCGTAGTTTTTACCTGAAAGACCTAATTTAGGTTTTACAGTAGCACCTAAGAAAGGACGACCAAATTTGTCTAATCTTTCTCTTTCCACAATAACACCAGTTGCTGGACCTTGGAAAGTTTTTAAGTAAGCAAAAGGAATTCTCATGTCTTCTAGACGTAAAGCTTTAACAGCTTTAAAACCGAAAACGTTACCAATAATAGAGGCTGTTAAGTTCGCAAGAGAACCTTCCTCAAATAAATCACATTCATAAGCGACATATGCAAAGTATTGGTCGCTTGTTCCAGGTACTGGATCTACTCTATATGCTTTTGCTCTATAGATATCGCAAGCAGTTAATAAGTCTGTCCAAACTACCGTCCATGTTGCAGTAGAAGATTCACCCGCAACAGCAGCGGCAGCTTCTACGGGATCTACGCCTGGTTGTGGAGTTATACGGAATAGAGCTAGAATATCAGTGTCTTTAACGTTATAATCAGCATCCCAGTATCCCATTTTGGCATACGGAATTACACCTGATTCGTAACGCTCACTTTTTAATCGAGTTCTTTCCTGCACATTCTCAGGCATATAGATTCTCCGAAGCCAGCAACAAGCTCTTAATAGTTTTTATCCTTTAATGAGGGAATAATTTAGAAGTCCCTAAGGTATATAAATACTATACTCTAGAAAGGTACTAACTTTTATGTATAAATAAATAAAAAGATAATGTTTATTAATTATATAATAATATGCTATTATTACATATTAAATTACTTAAAAAGAGTTGTATATAGATTTCTAATATAATATAACTAGTTGAATTTGATTACTCTAGGGTTATTTGATTTATAAAGGCGATATAGCCAAGTGGTAAGGCCGTGGATTGCAAATCCTCTATCCCCAGTTCGAATCTGGGTGTCGCCTAATTTCAAAAAATTTCAAACTAACGAATAGTTGTAAAAGTTTATTTTTAAGTTAGTTGTTATATGATGTATTGGTGTAACTGGGGGTGTGGCGGAATGGTAGACGCAACGGACTTAAAACTTTGAGCATCAAATCATTAACGTGATTAGCCAAGTAAGTTCTCAAATTCAAGGAAATCTAAGTCATAATTATGATAAGACAATCTTGAGCCAAAAATTAGTATAGTTAATTATTAATTAAGGTGCAGAGACTCGACGGGAACTACCTTAATTGGTAAAGAGAGAGTCCAATTTTGAAAAAATAAAAATGTATATATACTTTTTTATTATTGATGAAAATCATATTGAAATGAAAATCCGTTGATGCAAATCGTGAGGGTTCAAGTCCCTCCACCCCCAAATAAAAAATATTATAAAAATATATTATAATAAAACAATAAAAATTTTTATGTGTATTTGTTTGAATTGTAATCGTATAGATAATTGTGAAGTTTATTTTACTGTTGAGCAAAAACATAATGAAAAAAAAAAGTATAAAAAAAAAACAGACCATTCTTTCCCCAATCTCCTACTCTATTATGTATAAATTTTTTTTCTAAAAAAAAATTATATCTATTAGAATGGGATGTTAATGAATGTTTATCTTACCAAGAAAAGCCTGGTAGTTGGATGGCATTTAACCAAAAAAATTCTCGAAACTCATCTTATCTTTCATTTGACTTATTATTTTAGAAGAATTTATAACTATAGAATATTTTTGTTTTATTTACTTTACCAATAAATTATAAGGTTTAATCTATTAAAGTTTGATAATTAAATATCAAACTTTAATAGTAGCTTGTAATATAAAGTCAGTATTCAAAATTATTTTTTAACAATAAACTTAATATATAGACTTTAAATTTTTAATCATTTAGTTTTAGACTAGCCACTATCAAGTCTATTAGTAGCTCGTTATGATTTATCTACTTTTTATTTACGCTTCTGAGGGTTTATAATAATCATTATAAAATAATTCCTCAACATTTTTAAAATAATTTCTACCAGTGTCAGCTTCAAATTCAGGATATTCTTTTAATGAGGAAGTACTTACTGAAGATTCACGTGTTAGAGCAATTTCCCCTGTTCTAGATAATTGCAAAATATTATATTTTTCTAATATTTTTTGAAGAGCGACAATTTTCCCAGGATCAGCTGTTACTTCTATGATAAGTGTAGATTCTGTGATATCATTAATTTTAAATCTGAATACGTCAGCTAAATTTATAATTTCCTCTCGCTCTATAACATTTACTTGTAGTTTTATTAAAACTAACTCTCGTTGTACTAAAGGTAAGTATGTTATGTCTTGGACATTTACAACATTAATTAATTTTTTTATTTGTTTAGTTAACTGGCTAGCAGCATCTGAGCCATCGCTTTGATTTATTACTACTATTGTTATTCGTTCATAACATTTTCTTTCGCATGCTGCCATCGTAATACTTTCAATCTGGAATCGTCTTCTAGTTAATAGGCTTATAATACGAACTAATCCTCCTGCATCTTTTTCAACTAATACTGAAATAGTTCTTTTCATAATTATTTTAAATATTATTTTAATTAATAAATTGACTACAATGGTTTGAACAAAAAAGAAAATTCCCCCTTTTTTGTTCAAATCATTCTACTGGCTTACTTCAACTATAACAGAAAAAGCTGACGGGTCTAAAATAGCTAATTGTGATAACATTTTACGGTTTAGAAGAATTTTTGATCGTTTTAAATTATGGATGAATCTGCTATACTTTAAATTGTAATTACTTACCGCAGCATTAATTCTTGTGATCCATAATTGACGAAATATTCTTTTCTTCTCTTTTCTTCCACGATATGCGTATATTAAGCTTTTAATTACTTGTTGGTTTGCTACACGGAATAAACTTGAATGAGCACCACAAAATCCTTTTGCAAGTTTTAAGATTTTGTTTCTACGGTTTCTAGCGACATTACCTCGCTTAACTCTTACCATTAATTTTCTTATCGTTATAGGTTAACAAACTAACATTTTTCTTATTGCTTTAGTATCTGATTTACTTACTATAATGGTGTTTGCTAAATTTCTCTTTTGTTTAGCAGATTTTTTTTCTAAAAGATGTCCCTTAAAAGCTTTACGTCTAACAAATCTTTTTCCTGCAATAAGCTTATAACGTTTTTTTGCAGCTTTTCTTGTTTTAAGTTTTGGCATAATTTTTTTTGATATCTATATATTTTTATATCCTGAATAACTAATTATTTTAAGAACCTCTATCAATAAATTCTTTTATTTTCTTGATGACTACGTCAAATTTTAGATATAAATTGTTTCATCGCCAGGTTCCCAATCACTAGGACAAACCTCATCAGGGTTTTCTGTTATGTGTTGAATAGCTTGTAAAATTCTTAAGGTTTCATCAACGCTACGACCAAAAGATAAATTATTTGTAGTTGAATATTGTATAACGCCTTTTTTATCAATAATAAACAAACCACGTAAAGCAACCCCAGAATCATGTAAAATGTTATAAGAATTACTAATTTCTTTTTTCAAATCAGAAACTAGAGGATAACTTAATGGTCCTAAACCTCCATCTTCACGTTTTGTTTGTATCCATGATAAATGTGAATATTCACTATCAACAGAAACAGCTAAAACTTCAGTGTCAAGTGAACTGAATTCTTTAAAGCGATCACTAAATGAAGTTATTTCAGTAGGACAAACAAAAGTAAAATTTAATGGATAAAAAAATAGAACAACATATTTTTTTTTACGGTAATCTGATAATCGGATTTTATAACGCTCTTCGTCATAAACTGCTATTGCCTCAAAATCTGGAGCAATTCTCCCTACCTGTGCATTATTATTATTCATAATAATATTTTCCTTATATAATTAATCACAGTTAATTTTATCTCTATACCATAAAGAATAACTACTCTTTAAAGTAACTTATTGATTTTATCTATTTAAATGACAAAATAATAATCAAGACCCATTTAATATATAGTATGCCAATCTTTTTCAGAATTTAGAGGTTTCATTAACCCCATTTGTATTAAATTAGTTAAGATAATAGAATAGTTTCCCGTACGTTGGAAAAAGAACATAAAATTCTGTAAAATATGACCGTAATGTGCTTTTTCCTTCACATCAATTTCTATTAATGCTAAATTTGCCTCAGCACATTTATCTAGGTGTTTGAAAAAACTTGGATGGTTTACATTTAAAATAACAGGAAATAAACGTCCGGCACTTTGATTTGTTTTTTTGATTACATGAATATCAAATTTACGAGCATCTAAACCTAAAGTAGCATAAAAACTACTTCTTTGTAAGTCATTTAAGTACATAGTTGCAAAAACCGATAATAGAAAAAATCTGCACCAAAGTTTAGCAACAGTAGTAGTTAATAATTCTGGTTGTGATTTTAAAATAGCAGCAAAAAAGTCTCCATGTCTATTTTCATCTTGGCACCAACTTTCAAAAAATCTAAATATTGGATAAATACGATATTCAGGATTTTTTTCTAAATGTCTATAGATCGTTATATATCGCCAATAACCAATTTTTTCTGATAAATATGTAGCATAAAAAATAAATTTAGGTGAAAAAAAAGTATATTTACGACTTTTAGTTAAAAACCCTAAATCAAGAGTTAAATTAAAATCACTCATTGATTTATTTAAAAACCCTGCGTGTCTTGCTTCATCTCTAGACATAAAAGCAAATCCTTCAGCCAATAAAGGGTTTTTCGTTTTAAGGTTTCTTGATAATTCCTTATATAGTAGAAACCCTGAAAATTCAGCTGTACATGATCTTTCTAAAAATTCTGTAATAAGAGATTTTGTACGTTTATCAAAATGAGCCCAAGATTGATTAAACTCTTGATCACGAATAAAGTGATGTTGGTTATAATCCATACGAAATTCTTCTATAATAGATTCAAGCTCTGACTTATTTGAATTGATGTCTAAGTTAGCCATTGCATCAAAATCAGTTGTATAAAAGCGAGGTGTAAGTAAAGACTCACCTGCAGGAGTTTTTGTTTTTACTGCATTTGTTTCGTTATTTTTATTACTGTTAATCGATTTAGTCATAGATTTTACCCCTAGTATAAATTAATAGTTAATTATTACAGTTTTAATTTAAAGCTTTATTTGTTTCTCATTCCGATTAGCGGAAATCACTAAATTATTTCAATTTCGTATTTATTAATTTTAGGAATAAAGAATTTTAAGTTCGGACTTTGTTTTATACCCAAACCGGAACACCTACAATTAAAGCTAATTTTATTCCTTTTTTTTTTTAGTTCATCTAGCCTCTCCTATTTAATATTATTATATATTATATACTAAATAATATAATAATAAACATTTTATAAAAATCACTCTTTAAAGTAAATAGATATTAAATTATATTGATTTTGACCTAGAGTTAAATTAAAGTATATAATAAAGTCTATATTGATTATATATTTTCAAAAATTAAGGAATACTCATGGATATAATTAGCTTAGGTTGGGCTACAATTATGATGATATTTACGTTTTCTCTTTCGCTAGTCGTTTGGGGCCGTAATGGGTTTTAAGATGATATAATTTTAAGCATAAGGATGTAATAATTTATGGGTGGAGAAATTTTATCAATCGGTGTTTTATGTTTCAGTATGGTACTAATCGGGTTATCTCTTGGGTTCCTATTATTAAAAGTTCAGGGAGAATAAAAAAGTAAATTAAAATAATCAATAATAATTAAATTATTAACTTTATTAAATTATTTGTTATATATAAATATACTGTTATGAGTAATGTGAACATTTTTAGTATATTATCAATAATACTCAATTTTTCATTAGTTCTTATTATACTAGTTAGAAGTCCTAATGAACAGAGCTTACAAGAAAATTTAGACCCGTTTAAACTTTTCGAAAGTTCTAGTAGAGCAGAAAAATCAATCGATAAATTAATCCAAATATTAACTATTTTATATTTCTTCTTAGCTCTCGTATATACTATTCAGAGATACTTTTAAGGACTATAATGAATAGATATAAAAGATAATGGACTATTAAAAATTAAGGTATTATATTAATTAAGGGGCTGTATTGGTTTCGACATTTATAATTCTATTAATCAATAAGCAGATTTAAATACTTAAAACATACAGTAATTGCAAACAACATTATTAATTTTAACAAAAATCAAGTCTTTGCGTAAATTTCTTGAATTTTAACCTCAATCAATTATATAATTGTTGATTGAAATAAGAATAAGATTATTTTTCCCTAAAACTTTACAAAACTTTAGTTTTGGTATTATTATTATAAGTAAAGTATTTTAATTTTATTTATTGATATAAAATAAACATAAACTCATCAACTTTCTTGTTAGAAATTCGTTTATTTGGCGTTTTAAATGTAACAAAAGTAAACTAATTAATAACTAAATCTGTGATTACATTGATTAGTTTGATGATTATTTTAAATGGACGTGGGTTCGAGTCCCACCAGCTCCTCACTTCTATAAGTTATAAAATGAAATTTATAGAACAAATTTTCGCATTTGTGGCCGAGTGGTTGAAGGCAACGGACTCATAATCCGTCTTCTTATTAGAACACCGCTGGTTCGAACCCAGCCAGATGCAAATTACTTAGTTCTAAACCTTTGTTTTAGACGACTTCCTTTACCTACAATACTACGTAAATAATATAATTTTGATCTTCTTACACGAGAAGATTTAATTACTTCAATCGATTCAAATTTAGGAGAATGTATTAAAAAATTTCTTTCTACACCTATACCCTGGAATACTTTTCTAACTGAAATTGTTAAATTAATCCCACTATTATTTTTTCCTAAAATAATCCCTTGATAGTATTGTATTCTCTCTTTATTACCTTCCTTAATAAATACTCCAATCTTTACTGTGTCACCTACAAATATTTTTGATAAATTCTTTTTAATATGAACACTTTCAACAGAATCAATAAGTTCTTTATCATTTAAGAATGTTGTTTGTTTTAGATTTTTCATTAATTTTTTATTTATAATATTTTACTAAAGGATAATTAAAATAAATTTTTAAACTTTCAAGTTTTTACAAAACTTATCATACCATAGTATATCTTAAAAAAGTATTTTTATTTTAACTTATAGTCTAGGGAAAATAAAAATTATTTATTTATAGCTTTTCTACTGATTAAAAAAAAATATGAACTAAGTAGAGGTATGATAATCCTTGAAAATGAAGTTTACAAAATTCTATAACCAATTATATATTATAGGTGTACACTAATTACTATCTAGTATACTATTACTATTATTTAATTTGTTCTTCATTTTAACCAAGCTAAAAATTATAAAAACCAATCTGATTTGAATAAAGAAACAAATTATTTTTCATAAAGTAGTAAATAAGGAAAAATGGCTCATAAAAAAGGTGCGGGAAGTACAAAAAATGGACGAGATTCGAAATCAAAACGCCTTGGGGTTAAATGTTTCCAAGGGCACCCAGTACAGGCTGGTAATATTTTAATAAGACAAAGAGGATTAAGTTTTAAACCAGGTGATAATGTAGGGGTTGGGAAAGATTACACTTTATATGCACTTACAGAAGGGTTGGTTTCTTTTAAAAAGAAAAAGAAAAAAACATGTATTTCAGTTTCTGCTACTCTTTAATATAATTATACTAAAGATCAGTGAGCAAGGATTTAGTATATACAAAACTATACTACGCTTATTGTTTATAATAGTGTACTTATTATAAATAGGTACACTATTATAAAGATATTTAGTTACACGAATAACAGAATGATAAGGTAGAAGGAAATTATATTGCATTATAAAGAAAAGATTCTAAATATATTTGGATACTTTAATAAAAAGCCCAACATTACCTTATTATCTATAACCAAAGTAATAGCGAGAATCTAATCTTATTATTTATGTAAATAGATTATACTATATAATTTAATAAGCTTGAATTACATTATCGGCAAAGTAATCTCTAGTCCTTCAAAAAATTTACTGTTAATTTCTATTTCTAGAATTAGATGTTTTGCATAATTCAAGAAAATATATTTTATTAGAGAAAAGAAAGAAAATATAAAATTATGACACCATCTTTAACAAATTTTTTATCCAGCTTAATTGCTGGTGGGTTTATTGTAGTTTTACCTATCAGTCTTGCATTATTCTTTGTCAGTAAAAAAGATGCTTTAACTCGTGTACCACCAAAAAAATAGTAATTAAAAACAAAAATTTTAAAAATTAGTTTTTTAATTTTTGTTTTTTACATCCCTATAAATAAAAAATGGGTAAAAGATTTTATAGGTTCTAATTCAATAATAAATAATTTTTCAAAAGTTTAATAATTCATGATAAACATAGTTTTTGGAGCAAATTTTCTTCTAGGCCTTATAATAATTCTTGGTGTACTAATTTTATATTTTTTAAGAATTATAAGACCAGAACTATCACGTGATGAAGATATTTTTTTTACAACATTAGGGTTGATTTACGGCTCTATTTTAATTATTCATGGGTGGCGACTTGATCCAATACTATTATTCAGTCAAGTTCTTTTAGTCAGTATTGCTCTTGCAGCTGGTTGGGAAAATATTCGACTTAGAGGCTTAATTGCCAAAAAAATCAAAGAACAATTAAAATTACCAAAAATTTATTCTAATAAATCTAAGTAAACTTTGTTGTTAATTCTTGTTTTTTTGTTTCAGTAATTAAAATATTTTATAGGTTTAATCTAATATGTTCAAAAAAATTTTTATAAGTTTAACTATTGCTTGTTTAGCAAATTCAGTTGGTTCATCAGCTTTAGCTATAGACCTAGATGAAGCAACAAGAACAATAGCTGTAAATAATGATGGTAAAACAACAGTTTTAACTCCAGAACAAGTTAAAAGAGGGAAACGATTATTTAATTCTAGTTGTGGGCAATGCCATGTAGGTGGAATAACAAAAACAAACCCAAATTTAGGTCTTGACTCTGAAGCTCTAAGTTTAGCAACACCATCACGTAATAATATTAATGGTTTAGTTGACTATATGAAAAACCCAACAACTTATGATGGTTTAGAATCAATTGCAGAGATTCACCCAAGTATTAAAAGTGCTAATATTTTCACAAGAATGCGCTCATTAGATGAAAATGATCTAGTAGATATTGCAGGTCATATATTATTACAACCTAAGATTGTTTCTGAGAAATGGGGTGGCGGTAAAATTTATTATTAATTAAAAAAATAAAGTAGTAAAGATTTTTAATCTCGCTTTCTATATTAAAAAAATAATAGATTTTTATTTTGTTAAATTAAAAAAGACTCTATACGAGAATTATCAATGAAAAATTTTTTTTTGGGTTTCTTTATTGCATGCTTAGCTTTAATTAGTTTTCAAAATCCAGCTCAAGCGGTAGACATTAATAATGGGGAAAATGTTTTTACAGCTAATTGTTCAGCATGTCATGCTGGTGGTAACAATGTTATTATGCCTGAAAAAACTTTAAAGAAAGATGCTTTATCTACAAATCAAATGAATAGCGTTAGTGCGATTACTTATCAGGTAACAAATGGGAAAAATGCCATGCCAGCTTTTGGTGGTCGTTTAGCTGAAAGTGATATTGAAGATGTAGCTAATTTCGTTCTTTCTCAATCAGAAAAAGATTGGGGTTAATAAATTAACCTTAAATATAATACGAATAATATTATTCGTATTATATTCAAACTCTTTAAAAAACAAAACCTTTATCACTTCTAAAACCTTTTTATTTAAAAATACAACAAAACAGTGAGTAAAAAAATATTATATCAAGAAAATGCAAGGCAAGCACTTGAAAAAGGAATGAAAGTCTTAGTTGAAGCAGTTTCGGTTACTTTAGGCCCAAAGGGTAGAAATGTAGTTTTAGATAAAAAATATGGTTCACCGCAAATAATTAATGATGGAGTGAGTATTGCTAAAGAGATTGAATTAAAAGATAATATTTTTAATACTGGCGTATCTTTAATAAGACAAGCAGCTTCAAAAACAAATGATGTAGCTGGTGATGGTACAACTACAGCAACTGTTCTAGCTTATGCAATTGTAAAAAAAGGAATGAAGAATGTAGCCGCTGGTTCAAACCCAATTTCTTTAAAGTTTGGTCTTGAAAAAGCTACAAAATATTTAACTAATCAAATATTAGATTACGCTCGTCCTATTGAAAATAATATGGCAATAGAGCAAGTAGCAACAATTTCTTCCGGTAACGATAAAGAAATTGGATCCATGATTGCAAGAGCTTTAAAAACTGTGGGCCGTGATGGAGTTATTTCTTTGGAAGAAAGCAACAATACTTTTATTGAGTTAGCAATAACGGAAGGTATGAGATTAGACAAAGGTTTTATTTCTCCGTATTTTATTACAAATGCGGAAAAAGCTGAAGTTGAATACGATAACCCTTTTATTTTAATTACAAATAAAAAGCTTACTCTTGTTCAACAAGATTTAATCCCTATTCTAGAAAAAGTTGCATTTACTAAAAGGCCTTTACTAATAATTGCTGAAGATATTGAAAAAGAGGCATTATCTACTCTAGTTCTTAATAAATTGAGAGGAATTGTTAATGTTGTTGCTATCCGAGCGCCTGGTTTTGGGGATCTTCGTAAATCTCTATTAGAAGATATTGCAATATTAACTGGTGGGACTTTAATTACAGAAGAATTAGGCCTACGTTTAGATAGTGTTGAATTAGATTTATTAGGTAAAGCTTCACGAATAACTGTTACAAAAGATTCAACTACTATTATTACTGAAGGCAATTTAGATAATATTAAAAATCGTTGTGAGCAATTAAAAAAACAAATTGCGATGAACGAATCAGCATATGAAATTGAAAAACTGAAGGATAGAATTGCTAAGCTTTCTGGTGGGATTGCAGTTATTAAAGTTGGTGCTGTGACAGAAACAGAAATGAAAGACAAAAAACTACGACTAGAAGATGCAATAAACGCAACACGTGCTGCAGTTGAAGAAGGTGTTATACCTGGTGGTGGTGCAACGCTAACACATCTATCAACACCATTAAAATTATGGGCTAAACAAAATTTAAAAGATGACCAACTTATTGGGGCCTATATTTTAGCAGATTCTATTAAAGAGCCACTTAAAAGAATTGCAGAAAATACTGGAAAAAATGGTAGTGTTATAACAGATTTAGTTGAAGAACAATATTTTGAGTTTGGTTATAACGCTGAAACAAATGAGTTTGGGGATATGTTTGATTATGGTATTGTTGATCCAGCAAAAGTAACACGTTCAGCATTACAAAATGCGATCTCTATTGCTAGCATGATTTTAACAACTGAATGTATTGTTGTTAGTAATAATAATAAAACAAACTAAGCTTAATTATAAATATAATTTCGGGATTGACGGGACTCGAACCCGCAACTTTCACCGTGACAGGGTGATACTCTAACCAAATTGAGATACAACCCCCTAGGCATATCTAAATAGACTATGGACATAATATGCCACAATCATATACTTTTTGTCAATAGGCATAAATATAAAAAATTTTTATATTCTTTTTGGACTTGTCGAATAAATAAAATTTTCGGTAAGTTAGATTGGACAGTCTATAATTAGAATGTAAGGCTCTGTAGCTCAGTGGTTAGAGTAGGGGACTCATAAGCCCTTGGTCGCAGGTTCAAATCCAGCCAGAGTCATATTTAGGGTGAGATGGCTGAGTGGCTTAAAGCGTTAGATTGCTAATCTATTGTACAAATATTCTTTGTACCGAGGGTTCGAATCCCTCTCTTTCCTATAAATCTAGACTAAAATTTTATTAAAAGGGCTTCCAAATTATAGGAATAGTTTTTTCTCACTTGACAGAATTAGTAACTTCAGGTTAAAATTATGTTATTATTTAATAGAGAAATTTACGGAGAAATAATTATATGGCTAATATAAGTAAAATATTTGGAGTTGACCTTGGGACGACCAACTCCGTTGCAGCAGTAATGGAAGGTGGACAACCCACAGTAGTTAACAATACCGAAGGATTAAGAACAACACCATCAATTGTTGCTTATACTAAAAATAAAGATTTATTAGTTGGGCAAATTGCTAAACGACAAGCTGTTATTAACCCTGAAAATACTTTCTCATCGATTAAACGTTTTATGGGTTCAAAATTTAGTGAACTAAGCAAAGAATCAAAAGAAGTTTCTTATAAACTTGTAGGTGATAATAAGGATAATGTAAAAATTGTTTGCTCTAACATGGATAAGCAGTTTAGTCCTGAGGAAATTTCATCACAAATCTTGAGAAAGCTTTCCAATGACGTTAGTTTATACATGGGACAAACCATTAATGAAGCGGTAATTACAGTTCCGGCATATTTCAATGATGCACAACGCCAAGCAACAAGAGACGCAGGAAGAATTGCAGGGTTAGAAGTTAAAAGAATTATCAATGAACCAACAGCAGCTTCACTAGCTTATGGTCTTGAAAAAAAAAATAATGAATTAGTTATTATTTTTGACTTAGGTGGCGGTACATTTGATGTTTCTTTACTAGAAGTTGGAGATGGTGTTTTCGAAGTTTTATCAACATCAGGTGATACTAAACTTGGTGGGGATGATTTTGATAGAAAAATTGTTGATTTTATACTTGCAAAATTCCAAAAGGTAGAAGGTATTAATTTAGCTTCTGACCCTCAGGCTTTACAAAGATTAACGGAGGCAGCTGAAAAAGCTAAAATTGAATTATCAAATCTATCTGAAACAACTATAAATCTTCCTTTTATTACAGCAAACCAAGATGGACCTAAACATATAGAGGAAATATTAACACGTGGTAAATTTGAAGAGCTTTGTGAAGATTTAATAAATCGCTGTCGATTACCTGTAGAAGCAGCAATAAAAGATGCTCGTATAGATCGAAATACAATTAATGAATTAGTATTAGTAGGTGGTTCAACACGTATACCAGCTGTTCAAAACTTGGTGTATAAGATAGTAGAAAAAGAGGCAAACCAGACGGTAAACCCAGATGAAGTTGTTGCAATTGGTGCAGCTGTACAGGGTGGAGTACTAGCTGGTGAAGTTAAAAATATTCTATTATTAGATGTAACACCTTTATCTTTAGGGGTTGAAACATTAGGGTCGTTAATGACAGTAATGATTCCCAGAAATACTACAATTCCAGTAAAAAAATCGGAAACTTTTTCAACGGCTACAGATAACCAAGAAAGTGTTGATATTGAGGTTTTACAAGGAGAACGTAAACTAGCCAAAGATAATAAAAATTTAGGTAATTTCAGACTAGAAGGAATCCCATTAGCTTCTAGAGGGGTTCCACAAATTGAGGTTACTTTTGATATTAACGCAAGTGGTATTTTATCGGTTACTGCTAAGGATAAGGGAACTGGTAAAACACAGCGTATTAATATCCAGAATGCATCAACTTTAGATAAAGATGAAGTTGAGAAAATGATAAAAAATGCGGAAGAGTCATCTAAAGTAGATAAAGAGAAAAAAGAGAAAATTGACTTGAAGAACCAGGCTGATTTAGTTTGTTACCAAAATGAAAAACAATTAAAAGAATATGAAGATAAAATATCTTCAGAGAAGAAAGAACTTCTTCTAGAAGGGATTAAAGCAATTCGTGATATATTACAAAATGATGATTTTGATAATGAAGACTTGAAAAATAAACTTGAGGAGCTACAAAAAATTTCTCAAACTGTTGGAGAAGAAATTGCTGGTTCCGCTAACCCAGAAGTGAAGGATGAACCACAAACAAATTCTGATGAAACAGTTATCGATACAGATTTCACTGATGATTAGTATTTATAGAGTAATTTTATATATAAATTTAATTGCTTAATACTTACTAATTGATATATAATTATTAATAAATAATTTTATCGGAGGATTCTTATGCTTAGTTTATATTTTTTAAAACTATTAGTTTATGCCATTATTACGGGTTTTAGTTCACTTTTTATATTTGGGTTTTTATCTAACGATCCATCAAGAAATCCAAACCGAAAAGATTTCGAATAAGATAGTATAAAATAAAGTAAAGTACTAACCCTATTTATAAATAAGGTTAGTACTTTACTTTATTTTATACTATCTTATTCGAAATCTTTTCGGTTTGGATTTCATAAAATAGTTATTATGTTATAGTAGTTACTATAGATTTATTAACATTTGATTTGCGAGTGTAGCTCAGTGGTAGAGCGCAACCTTGCCAAGGTTGATGTCGCGCGTTCGAATCGCGTCACTCGCTTCTAAATATACAAATTTTTATGGTAATGCAAGTATATATTTTACCTATTGATTAAATTTAAAATAATATTAATAATTTTACTAAAAATTAAGGTATAATAATAGTACTAATCAAACCAAATCAAATTATGTTAAAACAAGACCAATTAAATATTGGGGGCAAAGTTTTTAATTCTCGCCTTATTGTTGGGACCGGGAAATATAGAAGTTTAAAAGAGATGGTAGAATGTTTAGCAAAAAGTGAAAGTGAAATGGTAACAGTCGCTATCAGAAGACTTAATTTATTAAATATCTCCAGAAATGATAATTTAATAACAGCCATTAACTGGAAAAAATTATGGTTATTACCAAATACTGCTGGTGCAAAAACAGCTGAAGAAGCTATTCGATTAGCATTTTTAGGCCGCGAATTATCTAAAAGGATTGGTCAAAAAGAAAATAATTTTATTAAGTTAGAAGTGATATCTGATCCTAAATATCTTCTCCCTGACCCAATAGGGACATTAAAAGCAGCAGAATTTTTAGTTAAAAAGGGTTTTATTGTATTACCTTACACAAATACTGATCCAATGTTAGCAAAACACCTTGAGGATATTGGATGTTCTACTATTATGCCTTTAGGTTCACCTATCGGTTCAGGACAAGGTATTCAAAGTATAAACAATATTCAAATTATTATTGAGAATTCTAAGATACCAGTAATTATCGATGCAGGGATTGGATCTCCCAGTGAGGCAGCACTTGCTATGGAACTAGGTGCTGAAGCTGTTCTTATAAATACCGCAATAGCACAAGCAAAAAATCCTATGGTTATGGCTAAAGCTATGAACCTTGCTGTTCAAGCAGGTAGACAAGCTTATTTAGCAGGACAAATGATTCCATATAAGTTTGCACAATCAAGTTCTCCTTTAAAGGGGTCCAATTTTTTAAATTTAAGCAAAAAATAATTATAACTCACGGTAATTAAAGTTATAGAGGCAAGTGGCTTATCATTGAAATTTATTAGTTTTTAAAATGACAATATCAGGGTTGGTATGATAAAATATTTTGAAATTAACAGATAGATTAAAAAATTATTAATAACAACCAAAGTTTAAAAAAGAATTAGTTCCACGATTTTTTAATCATTTTAGATCCGTAAGGAAGGAGACGTTAGTGAATATTCCTAAATCCTTAACAACTTATTATTTTGTTGTTGCAAGCAGTGAATTTTTATTAGTTGCTGAACCTGTTGAAGAAATTTTACGTGAGCGAGTACAACATTATCGAAGAGTAAAAAAAAATATAGATTTTTGGCTAGTACAATCACCAAAATTTCTAGAATCTGTCCAATTAACTGATTTACAAACAAAATTAAGACAAGCTAGAATAGCTAATGAATGTTCAGCAATTGTTTCTGTAGATAAAACTTTTATTACTTGGCTAAAATTGCGACTTAATAATGTAGCAATGGGAAGCTTTAGTGCACCAACAGACGATATCACAAGTCCATTAGCTTCTAATTTTAAAGTTGACGGGATTCCTAAACAAAAATAGTTTTGAAATAAAAAAACTAATAATTATTAAAAGCCATATTTTAATCTTTAACTAATTTTTTTTATAGCAGACTTAACTACAAAGTATTAAAGAATCACTTACTAATTCTCTAAATTACTAGGTCTAGTTAAAAAGAGAGTTCAGATTAATATTTTGATCCTTTAATTTTTAATTTAGAAAAACAACTTAAAAGATAATTTTATTTTCCTTAAAAGCTTTTATTTTAATCCAACTTAATCCAATTTAATAACAGATGATAAAATTATTTCCACGAATCAATAGTATTTGGGATGAGTATCGACCAACCTTAAATTATATTAATGATCTTGAAAAAGAATTAATATCTTTAAGTGATAATGAGTTAAAAAGTAGAACTGCAAAATTAAAATATTTTACTTCCAAAGAAGATGGTTTAGATAAAAAAACATTGGCTGAAAGTTTTGCCTTAACGAGAGAAGCCTCTAAAAGAACAATTGATCTAAGACATTATGATGTACAATTGTTAGGAGGGTTAGTTTTAAATGATGGGAAAATTGCGGAAATGAAAACTGGTGAAGGGAAAACTTTAGTTTCAACTTCACCTGCGTTAGCTAATTCTTTAGCGGGTAAAGGTGTTCATATAGTAACTATAAATGATTATTTAGCAAAACGTGATGCAGAATGGATGGGTCAAATACACCGATTATTAGGTTTGGAGGTGGGTCTTATACAATCGGATATGACAATAGCAGATCGTAAAATAAATTATTCTCGTGACATAACATATGTAACGAATGTCGATTTAGTCTTCGATTTCTTAAAAGATAATATGGTAACGGATAAAAAAGAGTTAGTACAAAGACCTTTTAATTTTTGTATTATAGATGAAGTTGATTCTATTTTGATTGATGAAGCGAGGACCCCTTTAATTATATCAAGGGATTCAGACTTATTGGTAGAAAAGTATTTTAAAGCCAATGAAGCTTCTAAGTATTTAGAAGATAAAAAGCATTTTGAAATTGATGAAAAAGCAAAAAAAATAAGTCTAACAGAACAAGGATTGATACGCACTAAAATTTTATTAAAAGTTGATAATTTATATAGTATCCAAGATCCATGGATTCCTTATATTTTAAATTCTTTAAAAGCTAGGTATCTTTTTTTCCGCGATATTCATTATATTTTAAAAGATAATCAAATTGTTATTATTGATGAATTCACGGGTCGAATAATGGAAGGCAGAAAGTGGGGTGATGGTTTACACCAATCTATCGAAGCAAAAGAAAATATTCAAAATTTAAGAGGAAGTGAAACTTTAGCCTCGATAACTTATCAAAATTTTTTCCGACTGTATCCAAAAATCTCTGGTATGACAGGTACGGCTAAAACTGAGGAATTAGAATTCGAAAATATTTATGATTTACCTGTTTCTATATTACCCACATATGAAAAGATGAAGCGTAAAGATGATTCAGATTTTATTTTTATTGATGAAATAAGTAAATGGCGGGCTATTGCTCAAGAATGCTTGAAGATGTATTCTACAGGGCGACCTGTTCTAGTTGGCACAACAACTATCCAAAATTCAGAAATACTTTCTCAACTATTAAACACTTATAGGGTCCCCCACCAATTATTAAATGCAAAACCAGAAAATGTAAGTAGGGAATCAAAAATTGTAGCGCAAGCTGGTTGTTTGAATTCTATTACTATTGCAACAAACATGGCAGGCAGAGGAACGGATATTTTATTAGGTGGTAATCCTGAGTTTAAAGCATTAGAATCAACTCGTTTCATATTAAAAAGATTATTAGGAAAAAAAAAATTTTTTGTTCCTGGTATTGATTTAAGACAATTAAAAAGGGCTTTAAAGAAAAGTCCTAAATTAGTTACTTATTTACAAAAAAACTTAGATACACTATTAGCATCTTTAGAGGTTTCAAATAAGCAATTAAATCTTTTGGAAAATTTTATTTTTAATCTACATAGTCAATTATTAGTTAAATATAAAGAAAAACAAAAAGAAGAATCTGAAATTGTAAAATCCTTAGGTGGACTTTATGTTATAGGGACTGAACGTCATGAATCAAGAAGAATTGATAATCAATTACGAGGTCGAGCAGGAAGACAAGGTAATCCTGGGAGTTCTAGATTTTTTTTAAGCTTAAATGACCCATTAATTCGGGTTTTTGGTGGTGACAAAATACAAGAAACAATGCAAAAATTAAAAATTGAAAGTGAAATTTTAGATTCTAAATTTCTATCAGATTCTTTAAATTCTGCTCAACAAAAAGTTGAAGGATTTTATTATGATCAGCGAAAAACCCTGAACAAATATGACCAAGTTCTAGATAAACAAAGAAAAGTTATTTATTATTTGCGTGAGAAAGTACTTTCTACTACTATTATGCGTGATTTAGTTATGGAATTTAGTGAAGGATTTCTTGATGATTTTATAGATTATCTGGATTCACAGACTCGTGAAGGAAAAGATATTCTTTTATCGAAAAAAATTCTTCGGTTATTAAATCGTTTATCTATTTCAAATGGTATGATATATAACAATTTGGATAAGTTGTCTAAATTAAAAAAATTTCTTTACGAGCAATTATGGGCAAGTTATGCTTGTAAAGAATTTCGTTATTCTTGCTCAACAGATTCACGTGTATTAGATAGATATAACCAACTTATATTTTTTAAATATATTGATTTTTTTTGGTTTAAGCATTTAGAAAATATGAATTTCTTACTTGATGCTATTAGTTGGGAAGCTTATGCACAAAAAGATCCTTTTCTTCAATATGATGAGAGGGCTACAAGCCTTTTAAATCTTACTCTTAAAGACTGTAGGGATTCAATTATATTTGAGATTTTTATTTCCAATATTATATTAACAGATATAAATTAAGATAAAGAATTAAATAGAAAATACGTGTACAAATTCTTTAATTTATGTTATTATACCTTTATCATTTAGTATTTATAATAAAATATACAATAAAATATTATGACAAAAAGAACATTAGGTGGAACGAATAGAAAAGTTGTTGCTGTTTCTGGTTTTCGCGCTCGAATGAAAAGCAAGCAAGGTTGCAAAGTAATAAATAATCGTAGACGAAAAAAAAGAAAAAATTTAAGTCTTTAGATAGTAGATTTATAGAAAATTAATTTATATAAATTAAAAATATTTTATTATGACTTTTCAAGAAGAACTTTTAATTTTATTAAAAGCCCGTTACCCTATAATTTATGTTATAACCATTGAAGAAGATCGATTAGAATATACTATTCGGAATGCTATTATTAATAAAAGTTATAGTAACCTATACGTTTGGGATTTTATTGAAGGTTATAAACTAAACCCCATAAAAAAAGAATTTGGGAAAAGAAACCCACTGGAAGCTATAGAATTTATTGAAAAAATAAATTCAAGAACTCCAAGTATTTTTATTTTGAAAGATTTTAAGAGATTTTTAAAAGACTTAACAATTTCTAGAAAATTACGCAATATATTACAATTGTTAAAAATCCAACCCAAGACTATTATTATTGTTGATTCGGAAGTTCAAATACCAAATGATCTTAAAGATCATATTACAATTATAAAATTTAATTTACCAACACCTAAAGAAATTAAAACAGAATTAACTCGTTTGAATAAAAATTTGACTGTTGAAGGGAATTTATCTCAACGGATATTAGAAAAAGTTATTCAAGCTTGCCAAGGTTTATCTTTAGAGAAAATTAGAAGAGTTTTGGGTAAAGCGATTGTTATTTATAAACAAATAGATCAGAATGCAATTCCGATAATTTTAAGAGAAAAACGTCAAGTGATTAGTCAAACTGAGCTTCTAGAATTTTGGTCAGTTAAGAGTAAATTAAAAGATGTTGGTGGAGCTTATAATTTAAAAAAATGGTTAAACGCAAGAACTGAAATATTTTCTGAACAAGCATTAAATTATGGTTTAGTAACACCAAAAGGTGTGTTAATAATTGGGATGCAAGGAAGTGGGAAAAGCCTGATTGCAAAATCTGTTGCTTATGAATGGAAATTACCACTTTTACGTTTGGATGTAGGGAGATTATTTGCTGGAGTTGTAGGAGAATCAGAATCTAGAGTTCGTGAAATGATCGCTATTGCTGAATCATTAGCTCCTTGTGTGTTGTGGGTGGATGAAATTGATAAGGCTTTTAGTGATTCTGAACAAAATTTTGATAGCGGAACAACAACACGTGTTTTAGCTACATTTGTTACTTGGCTAGGGGAAAAAACTCTTCCCGTTTTTGTTATTGCTACAGCTAATGATATTTATTCTTTGCCTGTTGAAATATTAAGAAAAGGTCGGTTTGATGAAATTTTTTTTCTTGGTATACCAACAGTTGATGAAAGAAAACTGATTTATGAAGTTCATTTAAGACGTTTTCGACCGGAGACTTGGCAAACTTATGATAGTAAAAAGTTAAGTAAGCGTGCCCGTAAATTTTCCGGAGCAGAAATTGAGCAAACTATTATTGATGCCATGTATGTCGCATTTAGTGAACAGCGAGAATTTACAACTAATGATATTTTGATAGCTATCAAAGAAACTATTCCAATTCTTGATATTGATCCTTTACGTACAGAGTTAATACAGAATTGGGCAGCATCAGGAAAAATTCGTGTTGCTTAAAATTTTTTATTAAAGTTTATTAATCTAAAATTCTATTATTAATATGATTAAACGTGTTTTTAAATATTTGGCTAATTTAAAATTAGCTATAATAATATTGTTAGCCATTGCGGTAGTGACTAGTATTGGTTCCATTATAGAACAAAGTAAAGAAATTCCATTTTATCAGAACAATTACCCAACATTGATTTTTAGTATTCCATTTTGGAAAATTCTTCTTTTTTTCGGTTTTGATAATATTTATAGTACGTGGTGGTTTCTATTATTGCTTAGCCTTTTAGGACTGTCTTTAGCTTGTTGTACAGTTCTCCAACAGTTGCCAACTTTAAAATTTTCTCGAAGATACTATTTTTATAAACAGGTAAATCAGTATAATAAGTTAACCTTTAAAATAAAGTCAATTAAAGTCTTCCCAAGCCATTTGAGCTACGTATTATTAAAAAAAGAATATTCCCTTTTCCAGCAATCGAATAGCTTTTATGCTTATAAGGGATTAATAAGTAGAGTTGGTCCTATTATTGTACATTTAAGTATTATTTGTGTACTATTAGGAAGTACATTAGGGGCGTTAAAAGGATTTAACTCTCAAGAATTAATACCTAAAACTGAAGTGTTTCATATCCAAAATGTTATAAAAAATGGTTTTTTTTCTTCAATACCTCAAAAAACTTTCCGGATTAATGACTTCTGGTCAACATATACCTCTACGGGTTCAATAAAACAATTTTACACAGATGTTTCAGTCTTAAACGGTCGTGGTGGGGAAACCCAACGAAAAACTATTTCTGTAAATAACCCATTATTGTTAAATGATTTAATAATATACCAAACTGATTGGGGGATATTAGGTCTAAGATTAAAGTATGTTAAGAATGATAATTCTACTATAAGTCTTCAATTACCTATATCAAAAATTAATACTTCTAATCAAAAAATTTGGATTAGCTCTTTACCTAACACAAAACAAGACACAAAAAGTTTTATTGTACTTATTAAAGATCATCGAGGGCAAATTAGTTTATATGATAATGATGGAAAATTTGTAAAGACTATTAATATAGGAGATACTATTTATAGTACCGATATAATTAGTTTTAATTTTACTGATATAATTTCTTCTACAGGTATACAGATTAAATCTGACCCAGGTATTAAATTAATTTATTTTGGTTTTTTATTTTTAATGGTAAGTAGTCTAATCAGTTATATTTCTTTTTCGGAATTTTGGTTATTATATTTCCCGACAAAAGTTATTGCTGGTGGAAAAACAAATCGTGCAAAAGTTAAATTTAATCTTGAATTTTTAAAATTTAAACAATCTTTTTTTTAACTAATCAATTGCAACTGGACATTTATACAAAATACCTGTATTATTAAATGCAAGGTAAAATATAATTCTGTGTTTTATCGATTTTTTTAGTTTTTAAATTTTTAAGTTATAGCATATTAAAATAGTGAGGTCTAAAAGATGTTTGATCATCTTAGAGGAAATGTACTAGAATTGTTTTTCGGTGTCTATTGGATTGAAATCTTTATTTTTATTTTATTTTTGGTACTAGGTTTTGTGCTAGAACAAAAATTTAATTTTAATAAGCCTAGAAAATGGTTTTTAGCCTTTAATGGCTTAGTTTGTCAAAGAGTTCTTTCAGTTTTAGCCTACTATGTACCTTATTTAGATGTAGTAAATACACATATGCCTTTAATTGCTGAAACTCATCCTTTTCTTGTAAGGATTTTTTTACCAAATTATATAGCAGAATCAGTTAATATTATACAAAAGGTACCATTCTTATCTTTTATTTATCTGTTGGTAGGGTATGGTATTTTAGTACGTTATAAAATACCAGAGGATAGGTTTGTTAGGTTCAATATTATGTATGGTATAATAATTATCTCATTCCAAGGTATTTTCCATGAACTATTTATTAACTTTACAAATGTATTTGTTAAAAATCCAGCAGATAAGTCAGAAGCAGCATTATTAGCTTTTCTTGCTTGGGTTGTTATATTTATACCTTGTTTTTTAAGAGCGCTTTTTGGTAAGTATGAAGGGAACACCTTTATGCGTGAAGCAATTGAAGTACATTTAGGTCGGGATGGTCCTGATTTTATTTGGTGGGATAGGACTAGAAAAGATCAAGCGCCAAAAAAACCTAAAAAATAACTTTATCAGGTTATTCTTTAGGCCGTAAGATCAATAATTTTTGATTAAATCAAAAAAATTAATAGGCCGAGTTGGATTTGAACCAACGTAGGAAAACCAGCGGATTTACAATCCGCCCCCTTTAACCACTCGGGCATCGACCCTAACAGTCTATGATATTATAGTTTGCATGCACGAACAAATTTTTAAAAATACTTTTCAGTATCTAGAAAAAGACTCAATTGTTTTTACTTTATGTTAGGTGTATTTTAAAAAGGTGTTCTTTATTTGAAAAAATGTATTATAATCCTCTTTTCCCTAGAGGGTGTTTTTATTGAACACTCTAAAATAATTATTTAAACTAATATAATATCTTATGAAATTAGCTTATTGGATGTACGCAGGTCCTGCTCATATTGGTACTCTTAGGATTGCAAGTTCTTTTAAAAATGTCCACGCGATTATGCATGCTCCTTTAGGTGACGATTATTTTAATGTTATGCGATCAATGCTGGAAAGAAAACGTGATTTCACTGCTGTAACAGCAAGTGTTGTTGACAGACATGTTTTAGCAAGGGGATCACAAGAAAAAGTTGTTAATAATATTAGTAGAAAGGATAAGGAAGAAAAACCAGATTTAGTTGTTTTAACTCCTACATGTACTTCAAGTATTTTACAAGAAGATTTACAAAATTTTGTTAACCGTGCTTCAATTGAGACACAAGCTGATGTTTTATTAGCGGATGTGAATCATTATAGAGTAAATGAAATGCAAGCTGCAGATCGTACTTTAGAGCAAATTGTACAATTTTATATAAAAAAGGCACAAAAAACTAAACAATTAGATACAACTAAAACAATAGAACCTTCAGTGAATATTATTGGCTCATTCAATTTAGCTTTCCATAACCAACATGATATCGCTGAATTAAAACGCCTAATGTCAGATTTAAATATAAAAATCAATAGCATTATACCAGAAGGGGCTTCGGTACAAGAATTAAAAAACTTACCTAAAGCTTGGTTTAATATAGTTCCTTATAGAGAGATTGGTCTACTAACAGCAGAATATTTAAAAGATGAATTCGATATGCCTTTTATTGATACTACTCCCATGGGAGTAGTTGAAACAGCTAATTGCATTAGAAAAATCCAATATATCCTAAATGATAATAAAGCAGATGTTAATTTTGAAAAATACATTGATATACAAACACGTTTTGTTTCTCAATCAGCTTGGTTTTCTAGATCTATAGATTGCCAAAATTTAACAGGTAAAAAAGCAATAGTATTTGGGGATTCTACTCATGCAGCAGCTATGACCAAAATTTTAACAAAGGAAATGGGTATCAATGTTGTTTGGGCTGGGACTTACTGTAAGTATGATAAATCTTGGTTTGAAAAAGAAGTAGGTGATTTATGTGATGAAATTGTTATAACAGATGACCATAATTTAATTGGGGATTTAATAGCTAAAGTTGAACCGGCAGTAATTTTTGGTACTCAAATGGAAAGACATGTAGCTAAACGTCTAAATATTCCATGTGGGGTTATATCAGCACCGGTTCATATCCAAAATTTCCCTTTAAGTTATAGACCATTTCTTGGTTATGAAGGTGCGAACCAAATTGCAGACTTGATATATAATTCTTTTACATTAGGTATGGAAGATCATCTATTAGAAATTTTTGGTGGTCATGATACAAAAGAAGTTTTAAGCGCAGGGTTATCTGTAAATTCACAAGATTCGGAAATAAAATGGAATTTAGAATCACAAGCGGAATTAACAAAAATCCCAGGATTTATTAGAGGTAAGATTAAACGAAACACTGAAAAGTTTGCTCAAGAACAAAAAATGGAAATTATAACGTTAGAAATTATGTACGCTGCTAAAGAAGCTGCAGCTTAAACTTTTTATTAATATAATTTTCTTGACATAAATAACCTAGTATTGATATGCTGTAATGGTATATCAATCAATCACGGGACGTAGCGCAGTTTGGTAGCGTATCTGCTTTGGGAGCAGGGTGCCGCAGGTTCAAATCCTGCCGTCCCGAATAATAATAATTAATTAGCTCTAAATATTAGAGTTAATTGTACTTTTTGCGGAGTGGAGCAGTTTGGTAGCTCGTTGGGCTCATAACCCGAAAGTCGCAGGTTCAAATCCGGCCTCCGCTAGAATTTATATAAACTTATTAAATTTTCAGATTTAATTTTAGATTCATATAATTATGTCGCTTTATCCTAGTAAATATATGCCTGTTTTCGGTGGTAGTACTGGTGGTTGGTTACGTTCAGCAGAATTTGAAGAAAAATATGTCATTACTTGGAACTCTACTACAGAACAGTTATTTGAAATGCCAACTGCTGGTACAGCATTAATGCTTTTAGGTCAAAATCTTTTATATCTTGCTCGTAAAGAACAATGCCTTGCTTTAGGTACTCAATTACGAAAATTAAAGATAAAGGATTACAAAATTTATAGAATTTTCCCAGGTGGAGAAATACAATTTCTACATCCAAAAGATGGTGTTTTTCCTGAAACATCAAATGAAGGTAGAACTCCAGTAGGGAAAAGAGATTTCTCTATCGGAAAAAACCCTAATCCAGCTTCTATAAAATGGAAATAAGAAATATGATAATATAATATTTTTATATAATTATAGTAACGGTATTAGTGTTTTTTTATTCTAAATATTTAATTCATCTTAGTTTAACTTGACGAACTATTACCTTCTCTTGTAGACTCGTAAATATGAATAGGTAAAAACTTATATTTAAAATAGAGTATATAATTATGCTCTATTTATTCACATAATCAATAGGAGAGATGGCAGAGATGGTCGATTGCGTCTGATTTGAAATCAGATGAACGTTTACGCGTTCCGTGGGTTCGAATCCGACTCTCTCCTTTAATTTAGTATTCCTAACAACTCTAATACCTAAATATTTAATTTTCTATACAACTTGCTTAAAAATAATATATTAGTATATAATAATGTTATACATTAATATATTATTTTTATTAAGGATAACAAAAGATGGCAAATACTAAATCGTCGAAAAAACGTATAAAAATTAATAAGAGAAATCGTATCCAGAACAATTCGTATAAATCTCTTATAAAAAGCCATGAAAAAAAACATTTAAATCTTATTAAGGCTTCTAGTGAACAAGCATCTAACGTAGGAGAAGAGAAGTCTAATTATCAAACTTTGCTTAGAGCTTCTTTTTCATCAGTTGTAAGTCAGATTGATAAGGCAGTTAAAAAAAAAATTATTCATAAGAATACCGCTACTAGAAAAAAAACAAATTTATTTAAAAAAACCTTCCCTACATTAAACTAATCGTTTAATTTTCATTTGTTTTCAATATCCCGTTTAGATATAAAATATATATATATATATAACTTAAATATATTATGAAAGATATTTTAGAGAATATAAAGCAAAAATTCCCGATAATTCTACCAGATTTGTCAGAAGTTCAACGGATAAGTTTTTGTTGGTTTTTAACAGAAGGATTACCTGAAGAGTTAACAAATTGCCCTTCAATATTAAATAAAAGAAGTGGTATTGAATTAATAATTTATGGGCAAGAATATAAAATTTATTATCCTAGTTTTGCTATTTTAAATGCTCTAAAGAAAAAAGGGAATTATAACTTAAGAGTTTATGTTCTAATGTCGCTGAAAAAAAACGAAACGGTGAAAAACGGTTCAGTACAATCAGAAGACTTTTCATCAAAAGAACGAGTATTTTTTGGTGAAATACCTCTTATGACTGAGAAAGGTACTTTTATATTTAATGGATGCGAAAGGGTAATTGTTAGTCAAATTATTAGAAGCCCTGGTATTTATTATAAACGTATTCAAAAAGAGAAAAAAGTTTTTTATGAAGGAACAATTATTTCAAAGCATGGTTCTTGGTTAACTTTTGAATTAGAATATAATTTAATTTGGGTTAAATTTGATAAGCAATATAAGATCCCTATAAATTGGTTTCTAGTTGGCTTTTCTTTAGAAGAGCATGAAATTTATCAAACAGTCCAAAACTATGAATTCTTAAGAAAAAGTGTTAAATCCTTGAATTCAGTTATTTATGACAAAATGTTTCATAAGGCTACTTTTGGGAGCTATAATAAAAGTATGCTAATGTCAGTTTTTAGAATACGTGAACTTATAAATGAACGCCTTTTAAATAAGAGTTTATATGATCTTGGTGAAGTAGGTCGTATTAAACTTAATAAGAAATTGGGGATTAGTTTACCATTAAATATAAGAATTTTAACGTCATTAGATATTCTGAAAGCTATTGATAAGCTAATTCATATTAGTTCTTATAATGAAAAGCTTGATGATATAGACAACTTAGAAAATAGAAGAGTACGTTCCGTAGGTGAGCTTTTACAATTACAAGTACGCGTAGCTCTTAATCGACTAAGAAAAAAAATTACTACCGATGAAAAATTAACACCTGATATGTTCCGGGTTAAAAAAGCAAAAAGGGGTACTACAGATAAAAAATCTAGGGATATAAAAATTAAAGCCAACAACAAAGGGAAAGCTAACCAAAATTTGGAAGAAGACATACCTTTAGAAGAAACTTTAATGCCTAATGATTTAGTGAATGCGAAAGTTTTAACTTCTGTCATAAGAGAATTTTTTGGCTTAAGTCCTTTATCGCAATATTTTGATGAAATAAATGCTCTCGCACAACTTACACATAAGCGTCGAATTAGCTCGTTAGGTCCTGGAGGTTTAAATAGTGAACATGTGAGCTTCGCAGCAAGAGATATTCACCCAACACAATATGGGCGTTTGTGTCCAATTGAAACCCCTGAGGGACAAAAAGCTGGTTTAATTGCATCTTTAGCAACACATGCGAAAATTAATAATTATGGTTTCATAACAACTCCTTTTTTCCGTGTTTATAAAGGAAAAGTATTAAGAGAATTAGGGCCAATTTATTTAACTGCGGAACAAGAAACTATATATAAAGTTGCCTCTGGGGATGTTTTATTAACAAAAGATGAATTTTTCCAAACTACTTCCGTTCCTGTACGCTTTTACAATGAATTTATAATTGTTGACTCTGTTAGTGTCGATTTTATAGCGGTTTCCCCTATACAAATTATAGCAATAGGGGCTTCTTTAATACCATTTTTAGAGCACGATGATGCCAACCGAGCATTAATGGGTTCAAATATGCAAAGACAAGCTGTTCCTTTATTGTATCCAAAAAAACCTATTATCGGTACAGGTATTGAACACCAAATAGCAGCAGATTCTCAAGTAGTAATTATAAATTTATTAAATGGAATTGTTGATTCTGTTTCGGCAGACCGTATTATAATACTTGATAATAAAAATATTGGAAGTTCTAAAGTTTACTTTTTAGATAAATACCGTCGTTCAAACCAAGAAACTATAATTAATCAAAAACCATTAATTTGGACTGGTGAAATTGTAAAGCCTGGTCAAATTATTGCTGATGGCCCTGGAACTGATGGAGGAGAGCTTGCGTTAGGTCAAAATTTAACAGTTGCTTATATGCCTTGGGAAGGTTACAATTACGAAGATGCTATTCTAGTTAGTGAAAGATTAGTTCAAGAGGATCTTTTTACTTCAATCCATATAGAAAAATATGAACTGCAGCTTGTAGACGATAGCGCAAGTCTAGAAGAAATAACAACATCGATCCCAAATATTGATGTGGATGCTATATGTAATTTAGATACAAATGGTATAATAAAAAAAGGAACATTTGTTAATGCTGGTGATATTTTAGTTGGCAAGATTACTCCTATAGTAGAAGATGAAGAATTACCAGAGAGTAAATTATTAAGGGCAATATTCAATATCAAATCACCAGAACCAGAAGATACTTCTTTACGTGTACCAAATGGTATTTCCGGGCGAGTTATTGAAATACAAACAGCTTCCCGTGAAAAAGGAGATAATTTAGCTTCTGGTGTATACGAGTGGGTTTGTATCTCTATAGCGCAAATTAAAAAAATTCGAATTGGTGACAAAATTTCAGGACGACATGGTAATAAGGGTGTTATTTCAAAAATAATTCCAATACATGACATGCCATTTTTACCTGATGGTACAGTAGTAGATGTTATTTTAAATCCTTTAGGTGTTCCTTCCCGAATGAATGTAGGTCAAATTTTCGAATGTCTATTAGGCTTTGCTGGAGATTACTTAAACCGTAGGTTTAAAGTGATTCCATTTGATGAAATGTACAGACCAAATGCTTCACGAATATTAATAAATAAAACTTTAAGAAAAGCTGCTAAAAAGACTAATAAATCTTGGCTTTTTAATAAGTCTTCACCTGGTAAAATATTATTAACAGATGGAAGAACTGGTGAAATTTTTGATAATTCTATTCTTGTTGGAAAGCCTTATATTTTAAAGCTTATTCATTTAGTTGATAAAAAAATGCATGCGCGTTCAACTGGTTCTTATTCATTGGTCACTCAACAACCATTAGGGGGGAAATCAAAACATGGTGGGCAAAGATTTGGAGAAATGGAAGTTTGGGCTTTAGAAGCTTTTGGGGTAGCCTACACTTTGCAAGAATTACTAACTATAAAATCTGATGATATTAATGGACGACATGAAGTATTTAACGCCATTATTAAAGGTCATCCAATACCTGAACCGGGTGTTCCTGAATCCTTTAAAGTATTACTAAGAGAATTAAATGCTTTAGGATTAGATATTACGACCCATCAAATTGGTAAATTAGATAATGGAGAAATGGCATCCTATAAAGTTAACCTGTTAACTCTTGTTAAATCCAAATTACTCTAAAGATTGAGTTTATTTCAAAGTTATAAAAATATATATTTGTATCAAATTATGAAAAACATGAAACAACAATTTGAGTATGTTAAAATTAATTTAGCTTCACCCGAACGTATTAAAGAGTGGGCTGAAAAAATTTTACCTAACGGAGAGATAGTTGGTGAAGTTACTGAACCTGAAACGATTAATTATCGAACTCATAAACCTGAAAAAGGTGGGTTGTTTTGTGAAAAAATCTTTGGTCCTGTCAAAAATTGGGAATGTACTTGTGGTCGTTATAAACACAAAGAACCAGATACGTTAATTTGTGAAATTTGTGGCGTAGAGTTAACAGAATCTCGAGTACGTCGACACAGAATGGGCTATATTAATTTATTATCACCAGTTGTACATATTTGGTACTTAAAAGGATCACCTAGTTTTTTATCCACTATCTTAGATTCTTCAATAACTAAACTCGAAGGTGTTGTTTATAATGGGAAGGAACCTGAGCAAGATCAGGATGTTTCAAAATATGATGATTTTTTTTATGATACAGAAGGTGAGGGTTTTGTTTATGGTAAAAAACGTCAAGGTGCAGAAATTTTATATGATAGGTTAAAACGAATTGATTTAAAAGCAGAGATTGCAAGTAACCGTAACATAATGTTTTGTTCTAATGTTACAAAAGCAGTAGAGGATGCAATTAAAAGAATTCGTATATTTGAAAATTTTTTAACGACTAATACAAGACCAGAATGGATGGTGTTACATTTTCTTCCTGTTCTTCCACCTGGTATTAGACCAATGGTAAAATTGGATAATGGAAGATTTGCGACTTCAGACCTAAATGAACTTTACCGAAAAATCATTATTAGAAATAAAAGATTAAAACGATTATTATCAGTACACGCACCGAGTGTTGTTATTCTAACTGAAAAACGGATGATGCAAGAGGCTGTTGACACACTGATTGATAATGGTAAACGAGGTTCCAAAGTATTAGATGCAAATAAACGTCCATTAAAATCATTAGCTGATATTATTGAGGGTAAACAAGGACGATTCCGTCAAAACTTATTAGGTAAACGGGTAGATTATTCTGGACGTTCTGTTATTATGGTAGGCCCTCAATTGGAGTTAAACCAATGTGGACTACCCTATGAAATGGCGATCAAGTTTTTTTTGCCGTTCATTATTTATAAATTACTTTCCCAGGGTTTATCTCGTTCAATAAAAAAGGCTAAAAAGATTATCTATAGTAACCAATCTTTTATCTGGTACTTAACAGAGGAAATATTAAGAAAACATCCTATTATTTTAAACCGGGCACCTACTCTTCATCGTTTAGGTGTACAAGCTTTTGATCCCGTATTAGTTAGAGGACGAGCTATTCAGTTACATCCTCTTGTTTGCCCAGCTTTTAATGCAGATTTTGATGGTGATCAAATGGCAGTACATATTCCTTTATCTTTTGAATCGCAATTGGAAACAAGATTATGTCTTTTAGCTCCTAATAATTTTTTGTCTCCCTCTACTGGTGAGCCAAATATTCAACCATCACAAGATATGGTTTTAGGTTTTTATTACTTAACCGCACAAAATAGAATGGGCTTAAAAGGTTCAAACAATTATTTCTCTAATTTTAATGAAGTAATCTCAGCATATGAGCAAAAACAACTACAGCTACACTCCTCTATTTGGGTTAGGTGTCCAAAAGATATTACCTTAGATACTGAACTAAAATTTTTAAAGACTATTGTTCTAACTAATAAGCAGACTCTTCATATTTATAATAATTTACAACGTAAAGAGACAAAAGACGGTCAATTATTAGTCCAATATATTCGAACTACACCTGGTCGTATTATTTTTAACCAGTGCATTAATGATATATTAAATAAATAGGAGGTATAATAAAATGTTAAAGCAATCAAAAATATTTTCTAATAACATAATCAATAAAAAAGAGTTAAAGAAAATTATTGAGTGGGCATTTAAAAATTATGGTCAGAGAAAAGCTGCCTATTTTGTCGATCAATTAAAAGAAATAGGGTTTGAATACGCTACAAAATCTGGGATTTCTATAAGTATTGAAGATTTAAAAATATCACCTGCTAAAACATCTCTTATGGAAATTGCATCCAATGATGTTTTTTTAGCAGAATCACAAGCAAATAATGGTGAGATCACAGAAGTAGAACGCTTCCAGAGGATTATTTACATTTGGAATAGTACAAGTGAAGAATTAAAAGACCGGTTAATAGAATTTTTTAAAAAGAATGATCCTTTGAACTCAGTGTATATTATGGCCTTTTCTGGTGCACGTGGGAATATTGCACAAGTTCGACAATTAGTCGGTATGAGAGGCTTAATGTCAGACCCAAACGGTAAAATTATTGACCGGGCTATCGGAGCAAATTTCCGAGAAGGTCTATCAATTACGGATTATATTATTTCCTCTTATGGTGCTCGGAAAGGTTTAGTCGATACAGCAATAAAAACGGCTGATTCGGGGTATTTAACAAGACGACTTGTTGAAGTTGCTCAAAGTATTATAATCAGTGAATTAGATTGTAAGACTGAGCGAGGTATTTTTTTAGAAGAAGACGTAGAAAAAGATGAAAAGGGGTTTTTGGCTCTTAAAGAACTTCTTAACGGTCGTGTTCTAGCGTCTACAATCTTTAAACCAGGAAGCAAGGAAATTATTGCTTTAAGAAACCAACAAATAACGTCATCCCTTATCGATGAATTAATTAAATTCAAAATTATTAAAGTATTGGTTAGATCTCCATTAACATGCGAGTGTAGAAGAGCAGTTTGTCAACAGTGTTATGGCTGGAACTTAGCACTAGGTACTTTAGTAGAATTAGGTGAAACAGTTGGTTTAATTGCAGCACAGTCGATTGGTGAACCTGGAACACAATTAACTATGAGAACTTTCCATACAGGAGGAATCTTCACAAGTGAATTAATTCGCCAGGGACGTGCTCAATGTTCTGGTTATATAAATTTTTTGCCAGAGTTAAAAGTTAGTCCTTACCGTACTAATTATGGACAAGATGCTGTAGTAAGTGAAAACCAATCTTGGTTAGCAATAATCAATTATGCAAATGAAATAGTAAAAGTGCGGGTTGAAGCTCGTACGATAATCCTTGTAAATAATAATAATTACATTAAACGTAATCAAGTATTATTTGAAGCTGCTCCGAAAATAAAAGAAATAAATTTAGCTGAGAAAGAGATTAAATATATTTGTGCAAAAGAACCAGGTGAAATATTCCTCGAAAAAGATGGCTTTCCACAAACATCAGTCGATGAAAATTTTAGTAAACGAAGTAAAAAAAATTATATTTTTTGGGTTTTATCTGGTCAAGTTTTTAGCATTGCATTTAATACCAATCTAAGAGTAAGGAAATTAGAAAAAATTTACAAAAACCAAGCTATAGCCCAATCAAAAATGGTTACCACTGTAGGTGGTTTTATTCATTTATCTAGAAATAAATTAACCCAAGAAATAAACAGTCTAAGTATCCAAAACTGTTCTTATGGGTTAAATAATTTCAAGATATTCCTAGAGAGAAATAACATTGAGGTTACTAAATGTAAAGTTTATTTATCCCATACTCATGAAATAGTATTAAAACAAGAACTACTTAATAATCGTTTATTTTCTTTGGGTTTCTTACACAATAAGAAATATAAAACAAAAACTGGTGGTAAATTCTATATTTCAAATTTTTATAAACCAAGCTTATTTGGTCAGCAGTCTGGTAATAATTTGACGAACAAATTAAAGTCAGGCTCAACAATTTTTTATATACCAGAAGCTGTAGTTCAAACAACTTCAAACAAAAAAGATTTCAAATTTAAAAAGGGAGATTATGTAAAAAAAGATATAGAAATCTTTCCTAATTATCTTACTAATATAGAAGGCTTTATAGATTTTGAAGTTGAAAAAAGAATTAAATATATAAGTATTAAGCCAGGACAGAGATACCTGTTGGACAAGAAACCAAAGTTACTTAAAGAATTTAATGAGCAGGTTTATTATCCTGGAGAGTTAATATTAGAGAAATTTGAAGTTAAAGTTTTAAGTTATCTAGAATTTGAAGACATTAATAATGAGACCTATTTATATATTCGTCCTATAACTCGTTATGAATTTACGAATGAACGTTCAGTTAAAATTTTTGAATCAAATTGTTTTGCACCTCTCAATCTATTAGTTGAAAATTTTAATTTACAAGTTGCATCTGGTCAACAAATTAAAATTGATTACCCAATACAATTTGTGGATTCTCCATTAACGATTGATTATTCTCTTCAATCAAATGATACAGAATTAATCTTTGAGTATAAAGGGCCACAAAAAAAGAATTCCTATGGCCAAGTTAATTTAATTTATTCACAAACTTTTCTTTTTGATTCTGTGATACCAAAAGAAATAAAGAAAACGGACGTATCTTTAAATTTACTTGTAGAGGAAAAACAATTTATTGACCCTTATACCGTTATTGGTTCGTTTGATACTATATTCCCATTTGATAATTTTGTTTATAGTGTAAAAATAAAACGAAATAACATAAAGTCTAATATCTTATTAACAACGAAATCTGATTATGAAGAGGTTTTTTTAGATAGTTTTACTCATAATTATAAACAAAACCAATTTTTAAAAGTAAACAAACTTTTCAATAATAATGTACTTATTAAAAATTCTGGGTTAATGGAGCAAGTCGTAGGTAATAAAATTGCTTTACATTTAGGTCAACCTTATTTTTTCTCTACAGGAGCTTTAATTCGAAAAATCCCTGGTGATTATATTAAAGGACAAGAAAATTTTGGACAATTAGTATACGAACGACTAAAAACTGGTGATATAGTACAAGGTTTACCCAAAATTGATAATATTTTAGAGGCTCGTAAGCCTAAAACTGAAGCTCTTCTTGCAACTAGACAAGGTTTTATTAAATCAATCAAGTATACTTCTAATCTCATTTTGATTAGCACAGTGCCCTCTAAAAGTTATGATTATTATATAGCATCACGTTCTGAAAGATTATTAGTTAAAAATTATGAATCTATATGCGTAGGACAACCATTAACTGAAGGTCCTTTAAACCCTCATACTCTTCTTCATGTATATTTCCGATATTTTTGCTCTTTAGGGACATTATCTATTTATGAGTCAGCTTACCGTAGTTTAAAAAAATTACAAACGTTATTATTGACATCCGTTCAAGCCATATATATTTCCCAAGGGGTTATAATTTCAGGTAAGCATGTAGAGTTAATTGTTAGAGAAATGACTCATAAAGTTTATATAGAATACCCAGGAAAAACTAATTTCTTACCTGGTGATATTATAGATTTAGATCAAGCCCAATATATTAATCTTTGTATTAAAAATAGTAATAAATTAGGGTTCCGTCCGATTTTATTAGGGATTACAAAATCTTCTTTAAAAACCGATGGTTTTTTAGCTGCAGCAAGTTTCCAAGAAACAACACGAGTTTTAACACGAGCAGCTATCCAAGGGAAAACTGATTGGCTCCGAGGTTTAAAAGAGAATGCTATAACAGGACGATTAATACCAGCAGGGACAGGGTTCTATGCTAATCAAGATATTACTTTTAATAAAGTTTTATTACCAGAAAAGTTAATAACGAAAAAAGATAATTTAAGTTTAAAAAAACAATTAAAAATGAAACAAACAAAATTAAAAAAATTAATAAAATTTAAGTATAATAATTAAATGCCTTTTTTTTTTTCTTCCATTTAGAATTAAAAGGTTAAAAGTCTGCTATACTATTTATCATATAAATGAACACAAAAATAATTATTATTTAAGAAAAAAGTTTTAAGTAAAAGAGTTAAGTATAAAATATTTAAAAATAAAAAGGATTATTATTTCTATGGCTAAAATTGAATTGGCTCAACTTTTAGATGCAGGTGTACATTTTGGACATAAAGCTCATCGATGGAACCCAAAAATGTTTCCTTATATATATGCAGAACGTAATGGTATACATATTTTAGATTTAATTCAGACAACTGAATTTTTAAAACGAGCTTGCGATTTTAGTAAAAAAGCATCGGCAAAAAACCAAACTTTTCTATTTGTTGGGACAAAAAAACAAGCGTCTTCTTTAATTGCTATTGAAGCTCAAAAATGTGGTGCATTTTATGTAAATCACCGTTGGTTGGGTGGCATGCTAACAAACTGGGTAACTATAAAAGGTCGAATCGATCGCTTAAACCAATTAGAAGAACAAGAAAAATTAAACTCTTTTAATAATCTGCCTAAAAAAGAAGCATCAAATTTAAAAAAAGAATTAGAAAAACTTAAAAAATATTTTAATGGTGTGAAGGGGATGAAAAAAATCCCTGATATTCTAGTAATAATTGACCAAAAACGTGAAATTATTGCTATTCAAGAAGCACTTTCTTTAGATATCCCTATTATTTCGATTCTTGATACGAATTGTGACCCAAATTTAGCTACAATACCAATCCCTGGTAATGATGATTCGATTAGATCAATAAAATATATTATTAAAAATATAGCAGATAGTATTTGTTTAGGACAACAAAATTCTCTAAAAATTTAGAAAAGAAGGTCAAAAGTTAATCAAAACATTAAAAATTAGGATAAAATATTATTATGACTTTAGAAATTAGTTCAGCGCTAGTTAAAGAATTACGACAAAAAACTGGTGCTGGTATGATGAATTGTAAAAAAGCTCTTCAAGAAACAAATGGTGATTTTGAAGAAGCTGTTAAGACTTTACGTCAGAAAGGTTTAGCTGCTGCGGATAAAAAAGTTGATAGAAAAACTATTGAAGGGGTTGTAAATAGTTATATACATGCTGGTGGGAAAATTGGAGTTTTGGTTGAAGTTAATTGTGAAACAGATTTTGTTGCACGTCGTGAAGAATTTCAAGAGTTAGTTCAAAATATTGCAATGCAAATTGCAGCTTCGCCTGATGTTCTTTATGTCAATACTACTGAAATACCAAAAGAACTTTTCCTTGCAGAAAAAGAAATTGAATCAGAGAAACAAGACTTAATGAATAAACCTGAGGAAATTAAAGAAAAAATTATTTTGGGGCGGATTGAAAAAACCTTGAAAAACTTAAGTTTACTTGATCAAGCATTTATTAGAGATTCAAATATTACAATTGATGAATTAATAAAGGAAAAAATCACTCTTTTTGGTGAAAATATTAAAATTAAAAGATTTACTCGCTATACACTAGGAAGTTAGTATCATATTTTATTATTTAGAAGCAAAAAAAAATTTCAGAGGTTATTTGCGAAGATAGCCAACTGGATAAACTTTTAGGGTCATAACTAGGCATTACATGATAGAAAAGTTTTCTATTTAAAATTTTTCTTTTTTAGGTATTTTAAACTATAATTATTTTAATTTTGGTTCCATAGCATTCATCTGTATGCGTATTTTTGCATAAGGTGTTATAATTTATCTCTTTACTAAAATTAAATATGAATATTCTGGGAAGTACTAATTTTATTCATTTGAACTCATTAATCTTTTTATCAGATATCGAAGTTGGAAAACATCTCTACTGGGAATTAAATGATATTACTTTTCATGGCCAAGTATTAATCGTTAGTTCTCTTGTAATATTATTAACACTTTTATTTTCGTTTTTAGGGACTTCAAATAAGAATATAGTTCCTAATGGTTGGCAAAATTTTATGGAGTCAGTTGTTGAGTTTATTAAAGATATCGCTCAAAACCAACTTGGGGAAACGGCTTATCGACCATGGTTACCGTTTATTGGTACTTTATTTTTATTTATTTTTGGCTGTAACTGGGCAGGTGCCATAATCCCTTGGAAGTTAATAAAGCTTTCTGAAGGTGAATTTGGAGCTCCAACAAATGATATAAATACAACAGTAGCATTAGCTTTATTAACATCGTTTATGTATTTTTATGCAGGTTTAAGTACAAAAGGGTTTGGATATTTTAAACGGTATATAGAACCTACACCTCTGTTATTACCAATTAATATTTTAGAGGATTTTACAAAGCCTCTTTCATTAAGTTTTCGACTATTTGGGAATGTTTTAGCAGACGAATTAACTGTTTCTGTTTTAGCTTTATTAGTTCCTTTGATTGTACCCTTACCGGTTATGCTTTTAGGGGTTTTTGCTAGTTCAGTACAAGCCTTAATTTTTTCAACTCTAGCTGGTGCCTACATTGCTGAGGCTGTTGAAGGACATTAATTCTAATCAAGTATTGTATTAGTATTTTTAATATTTAAAGGAATCTATTAGAAATTTGTTAATTTTTTCTTATCTAACCCATGAATAAATTATATGGATTCAATTGTTTCTGCTGCATCCGTTATAGCTGCTGGTCTTGCTGTTGGTTTAGCTGCGATTGGGCCTGGAATTGGTCAAGGTACTGCCGCTGGTCAAGCTGTTGAAGGTATTGCTCGTCAACCAGAAGCAGAAAATAAAATCCGTGGTACTTTACTTTTAAGTTTCGCCTTCATGGAAGCTTTAACAATTTATGGGCTAGTTGTAGCTTTAGCTTTATTATTTGCAAACCCATTTACTAGTTAATAAACAATAGCTAAGACGTTTCCAATATATAATTATAAACGTCTTGGCTATTATTATCAATCAGTTATCCTTTCCCCACAAAAATTTTATTTTTAATACTAAAACTAAAAGATGTTTTATAACTATAACTCCATTTTAATAATAGGAACCGAAAAAACTGGAGGACTATTCGATTTTGATGGTACATTGCCAATCATAGCATTACAATTTGTACTTTTTATGTTCATTTTAAATTTTATCTTATATACACCTCTTTTAGATACTATTGATGAGCGAAATCTTTATATTAAAAAAAGTTTAGATGAAGCTACAAGTGTACTAACAAAGTCTAACCAATTAAATGTAAAATATGAAGCGAAAACATCCAAAGCGCGTAAAGCAGCTAAATTAGATTTATTAACTTATCAAAAGCTATATAAAGATATTTTAGAGGAAAAAATGAAGTCTTCTCAACTTTTTATTGATAAATTTTTAATTGAAACAACTGAAAATTTTGAAAATAACAAGGATAGTATATTAACAAGCTTCGATAATGAAATTGATTCTTTAAGTAGCCAAATTATGACAAAACTTCTTAATTAAATATACTTTTCTTTTTTAAGAATAAATAGCACCTATGAAAATTTACAAATATTAATTAATTAATAAAAAAATGAAAAGTTATCTAGAGTACTTTGCATCAAGTGAAAATTTTGGAGTAGCATTAAATACGGATATATTTGAAACAAATATTATAAATATAATCTTGTTACTGGTAATTCTTTTTGTTGTGATAAAAAACTTTTTAACAGAAAACCTTACAGCGCGTAAAAAAAAAATTGTAGACGATATACAAAATGCAGAAACTCGTTTAGCAGATTCTAACAAACGTTATACTGAAGCTAAAAAACAGTGGGCACAAATGGATATCATCATTAAAGAGATAAACCATCAAATGGAAGTTACAAAGCAGAATGTTTTAAAACTTAAATGGGATCAAGGAAAAGAAGATCTTTCTAAAAAGTTTACAACAGCAATAGCAGTTTTGCGTAATCGAGAGAATAAAATTTTCAATGATGTTATTAAGGAAGTTTCGAAAAAAGCATTAAACCGTGTTATTTTTAAACTTCAAAAACAATTAGGAAAAGTGGAACAATCTGCTATTGTAAATCGGAAAATAATGCAATTAGGAGACTAAAAATGGCTAACACAATGTTTGGTTCAAAAATAGCAAATCCGTATTCAGAAGCTTTATTACAATTAGGCTTAAATTTGTATTTAAAAGAAGAGAATGCTGATACTCAAGTTTTCTTTCAAATTATTTTTGATATGGAGAATTTATTAACAATATTAAAATTAACTCCAGTATTAGAAAAATATTTAACTAATCCTTTGATTCTAGATAAGGATAAAAAAAATGTTTTAGAAAAGTGTTTATCAAAAAAAACAAGTTCTACAACAAAAAATTTTTTAATGCTTCTAGTAGATAAAAAAAGGATAGGTTTTCTTCAAATCATTACCCAAACTTTTTTAAATAAAGCTTATGATTTTGTTTGTCTTAAATTTGTTGAGGTTTATTCTGCCTCTACATTAAGCAAAGAACAAAAAACACAACTAGTAGAAAAGCTTAAAATATTATTAGGTCCTGAATTTACAACTTCTAAAGTTTATTATTCTAAAATCAATGTAACATTCCGTGTGGATAAAGAAATTTTAGGTGGCTTTATTATTAAAGTTGATTCTAAAATTATTGATTTAAGTTTACGTGGAGAATTAGAAAGCTTAGCAAAACAAATGGAAATAAGCTTATTAAATTAAAACTTATAATAATAATTTCCTTAAAGATGTTTATCTAGTTTTTGTTGTAACTAAAGAATAAAATTGTTTTATCTTATTGTTTCTGTAATTTAAAGTTCTTATTCAAGGAAGAAAAAAAATTGAGTATCTTATGACAAACCCTAATGAAATAAGTAATATTATTCGAAAACAGATTGAAGATTATAGTACCGATTTAAATATTGATATTATTGGAACTGTATTACAGGTTGGGGATGGGATTGCTCGTGTTTATGGATTAGATGAAGTAATGGCTGGTGAATTACTAGAATTTGATGAAGGTACAATTGGGATCGCATTAAATCTAGAGAATGATAATGTTGGGGCGGTTCTTATGGGTGATGGCCGAGAAATTTTAGAAGGAAGTACAGTAAAAGCAACAGGTCGAATTGCTCAAATTCCTGTAGGTGATAGCTTATTAGGTCGAGTTTTAGATCCTTTAGCTATACCAATTGATGGTAAAGGTGAGGCAGCCTCAACAGAAACACGTCTTATTGAATCAATGGCTCCTGGTATTATTAGTAGAAAATCTGTTTGTGAGCCATTACAAACTGGTATTACTGCCATTGATGCTATGATTCCAATTGGTAGAGGCCAACGTGAATTAATTATTGGTGATAGACAAACTGGAAAAACTTCTATTGCTCTAGATACAATTATTAACCAAAGAGGACAAGATGTTGTTTGTGTTTATGTTGCAATTGGTCAAAAAGCCTCTTCTGTTGCCCAAGCTGTAACTAATTTACAAGAAAGAGAAGCCTTAAGTTATACTGTAATTGTTGCTGCAAATGCAGATCAACCTGCGACATTACAATATATTGCGCCTTATACAGGTGCAGCCATTGCTGAATACTTTATGTATACTGGTAAGCATACTTTAGTAGTATACGATGACTTATCAAAACAAGCATCAGCCTACCGTCAAATGTCTTTATTATTACGTCGCCCACCTGGCCGAGAAGCTTACCCAGGGGATGTTTTTTATTTACATTCACGTTTATTAGAACGTGCAGCAAAATTAAATGATGTACTTGGTGGTGGTAGTATGACTGCATTACCAATTATTGAAACTCAAGCTGGTGATGTTTCTGCGTATATCCCTACTAATGTTATTTCAATTACTGATGGCCAAATCTTTTTATCAGGGGACCTATTTAATGCTGGGTTACGTCCTGCAATCAATGTTGGTATTTCAGTATCTCGAGTAGGTTCTGCAGCACAGATAAAAGCTATGAAACAAGTAGCAGGAAAGCTAAAACTAGAATTAGCACAATTTGATGAGCTTGAAGCATTCTCACAATTTGCTTCAGATTTAGATAAGGCAACACAAGCTCAACTAGCTCGAGGACAACGATTAAGAGAAATTTTAAAACAAGCGCAAAATTCACCAATTCCTGTAGCTGAACAAGTAGCTATTATATACATTGGTACGAATGGATTTTTAGATGATTTAGAAATTGCTGAAATTTCACCTTATATAAAAAGTCTTCGTGAGTATATAACAAATTCTAAACCAGAATACCTGGAAATTGTAAATTCTTCAAAACAATTAACTGGTGAAGCTGAAACTATTTTAAAAAGTGCAATAGATGACGTAAAAAAAACTTTTAAAATTTAATCTTTAGTATTGCTATACTTAAAAAGCTTTTAAAGTATAGCAATACTAAAGATTAAATAAGTATTTTTATTTAAAATTTATTTATTTTTTAGAATAAACCTAATGTTATTGCTTTACTTATTGGTAAGCAAGCTCCGATCCCTAACCATATGGCAACAAATGTTCCTATTAAAAAGACAGTTGAAGCTACTGGTCTTCTAAATGGATTCTGGAATTTATTAACATTTTCTATAAAAGGTACTGTTATTAAGCCTAATGGTACAGCAGCCATAGCTAAAACACCTAATAATTTGTTTGGTAATACACGTAATAAATTAAACGTTGGGAAAAAATACCATTCAGGTAAAATTTCTAAAGGAGTTGCGAATGGGTTAGCTTTCTCACCTAGAGCTGAAGGCTCCATCACGGCTAAACCAATAACTAACACAAAAGTCCCTAAGATACAAATAGGAAACATATAAAAAATATCATTCGGCCAAGCAGGTTCACCATAATAATTGTGGCCCATTCCTTTTGCTAATTTAGCACGTAATTTAGGATCCGTTAAATCCGGTTTTTTTAAGATTGACATAATATCTCCTATTATTATATTTATATATATATTAAAAACTAAAATCTTATTTCTTTAATAAATCATATTTAATACTATTTTTTTTTTATAATGGTCCCGAAATACCTTGCTTTCTTATCATTAAGAAATGTGTAATCATTAGCGCAGCTGCAACTAATGGTAAAACAAAGGTATGCGCACTATAAAATCGTGTTAAGGTATTTTGTCCTACACTAACTCCTCCACGTAATAGTTGAACTATTGGAGGTCCAATAATAGGGACAGCCTCAGGTACCCCTGTTACAATTTTACATGCCCAAAATCCTACTTGGTCCCATGGTAATGAATAACCTGTCACACCAAAAGACACTGTTGTAACCGCTAGAGTTACTCCCGTAACCCATGTTAATTCACGAGGTTTTTTAAATCCTCCAGTTAAATAAACTCGGAAAACGTGTAAAATTAACATAAGTACCATCATACTTGCAGACCAACGATGAATAGATCGAATTAACCACCCAA